TTTCATTCAATTGAGAAGTACGAGTATACTCCATAGAATGATTTGGATAAAATATATTTAGCATCCATGGCTGAGTGGTCAAAGCACCCAACCCATAATTGGAGAATTCGCAGGTTCAATTCCTGCTGGATGCACAAGAGAAAGAAGATATATCTCTACATAAGAAGATATCTGAATAAAGTTCAGATAGAAAAACAAATTCAATGTTTTTTTTTTATGTAAAAAACTATACAATGTTTATAGAAATTGTTATGATTACCTAGGGAAATATATATACATGTATATTGAGAAACGAAAACTTAGTTTAGTAGGGAGTGAATGTAATGATGGATAGAGTGAAGAACCCGGTACTTACAGAAAAAACTATTCGTTTACTGGAAAAGAAACAGTATAGTTTTGACGTTGATTTGAATTCCAATAAGACTGAAATAAAATGTTGGATTGAACATTTTTTTGATGTAAAAGTAATAGCTATGAATAGTCATCGACCTCCAAAAAAGAAGAGATATGTGAATTCTATAATAGAGCATCCAATTCGTTATAAACGAATGATTGTCACACTTCAACCCAGGAATTCTATTCCACTATTCTCGAAAAAATAAAATTATTTTTTATTCACTTATTAATATGGCCATCCGTTTATATAGAGCCTATACTCCAGGCACACGCAATCGATCCGTGTTGGATCTTGAGGGAATAGTTCGATCTAACCCCCAAAAGGGATTAACCTCTGGCTTTTCTTGTAAGAAAGGTCGTAATAACAGAGGAATTATTACTAGCCGACATAGAGGAGGCGGTCACAAACGTTTATATCGTCAAATTGATTTTCGACGAAATAAAAGAAGTATATCCGGAAGAATTGTTACCATAGAATATGACCCTAATCGTAATGCATACATATGTCTCGTGCACTATGGGGATGGCGAAAAAAGGTATATTTTACATCCCAAAGGAATCAAAATTGGAGATACTGTTGTTTCCGGTCCAAAAGCTCCTATCTCAATAGGAAATACCCTACCTTTGAGTGCGGTTTGAATTATTAATTTACGTAATCGGAAATAACCGGTTAGGTTTGAAGCGAAACCTATAAATCTATCACTAATCCGATCGTTCTACGTTCGGTGACCTTGGAAGGAAACTGAGGAGGAACAGTAGCGGGTGATTAAGCTCAATATTTTTCTTCCACTGAATTACTGACTTCTAGAGATAAGATAATATGGAGAAGACTATATCGTCTCAAGCATAGACGGAACCAGAGGGGCCCTTGTTTCTAATATTTTATTTCACGGTAAACAAATTACTCACATTCGATTTGATGGTCAAAGGCAAAATTGAAGCTGGATAGTGAGAATGTATCTTTGGAGATGGAAATAATGTTGAATATGCCTCCCAAGTTATCCAGAACATAAAGATATGTTAGCGTAATTTATTAAAGTCATTCATTCTGATGCTACATGAGGAACATAAGCCAGAGGATGGAGAAACAAACTTAGGATGTGGAAAATGAATTTATTTCTGAAACTTCATTTTATATTTATTTTTCAGAATTAGATTTATTTTTTTGGATAAATAGAATTTTATACATCTGGAAAGCTGTATGCCTTGAGAGAGGCTTGTACAGTTCGGGAAGAGATCCTCATTTCTGACAAATAAGAGTCTACTTCAACCAATATGCCTTTGGGCACAGCTGTGCATAACGTGGAAATAGCACCTGGAAAGGGTGGACAATTGGCTAGAGCAGCGGGTGCTGTAGCGAAGCTTATTGCAAAAGAGGGTCAGTTGGCTACATCAAGATTACCATCCGGAGAAGTTCGTTTAGTATCCCAGAATTGCTTAGCAACGATTGGACAAGTAGGCAATGTTGATGCTAATAATCGGACCTTGGGTAAAGCTGGATCTAAACGTTGGTTAGGTAGACGTCCCGAAGTACGAGGAATAGTTATGAACCCTGTAGATCATCCTCATGGGGGTGGTGAAGGCAGAGCTCCAATTGGTAGGGAAAAACCGTTAACCCCTTGGGGTCGCACTGCACTTGGGAAAAGAAGTCGAAAAAATAATAAATATAGTGATCCTTCAATTCTTCACCGCCGTAGAAATAGCTAAAGAGATTGGACAGAAGGGGGAGAAAACAGAGGATAGTTGACAATGACACGTTCACTAAGAAAAGGTCCTTTTATAGCTGATCACTTAATAAAAAAGATTGAGAGTCTTAACATGGGAAAGGAAGGGAAAGTAATAATAACCTGGTCCCGTGCATCCACCATTGCACCTACTATGATTGGTCACACGATCGCTGTTCATAACGGACAAGAACATTTACCCATTTATGTAACAGACCGTATGGTGGGTCACAAACTGGGAGAATTTGCACCTACTCGAATCTTCCGGGGACATGCAAAAAGTGATAAAAAATCTCGTCGTTGATTAGGAGGTAACATTTGATGAGAACCAATAGCTCAGATTCGGAGGTCCGAGCTTTAGCTAAGCATATACGTATGTCTGCTCATAAAGCACGCAGAGTAGTTAATCAAATTCGTGGTCGTTCATATGAACAAGCACTCATGATATTAGAATTCATGCCTTATCGAGCATGTTATCCCATATTACAATTAATTTCCTCTGCGGCAACAAATGCTAGTCAGATTCTGGGCTTAAGCAAAGCTAATTTATTCGTGGGTGAAGCTAGAGTAGATGAAGGCGCTTCTTTGAAAAGATTCCAACCTAGAGCTCAAGGACGGGCTTATCCAATACATAAACCTACTTGTCATATAACTATTGTAGTAAAAGGTAAATCCGTATAAAAGAAACATTGGAAAAATCAAATTATGCTAATATCATTGGGGGAGGGAGGGGATGCATGGGACAAAAGGTTAACCCACTTAGTTTCCGACTCGGTATAACCAAGAATCATCATTCTCATTGGTTTGCACAGCCAAAGATTTATTCCGAGTATCTTCAGGAGGATGAAAGGGTACGTAATTGTATCGAGAATTATGTACACAGACATATAAGAAACTCCTCCAATTATAGAGTGGGAATTGCACGTGTCGAAATTCAGAGAAAAACAGACTTACTTCTGGTCGAGATACATACAGAATTCCCGGCCTTATTGATCGAAAGCAGCCATGGCCAAGGGATTGAACAATTAAAGAGAGATGTGCAACGTAATTTATTGAATAGAATTCGAAGAGTTCACATAACTTTGACGGAAATAGCGGGAACATGTGGGGAACCAAATATACTTGCGAAATATATTGCCTTACAACTGAGGAGTCGAGTCGCATTTAGAAGAATCACGAGAAAGGCTATTGAACTAGAGAAGAAAAAAAATATAAAAGGTATTAAAATCCAAATTGCGGGACGTCTTAATGGAGCTGAAATTGCTCGTGTTGAATGGGCCAGAGAAGGTAGAGTCCCTTTACAAACTCTCCGGGCTCAAATTGATTATTGTTACTATCCGGCTAAAACTATTCATGGAATATTGGGAATAAAAGTTTGGATATTTCGAGATGAACAATAATTTATTTTTTATCCATTCAATTCATATTTTCAATTTGTATTACAATGTTAGATAAAGAAAGACTAAATTAATTAATTAATTCCGATTCATTTTATTTCTAATCCATATGCATAAGATATATAATGAAAATTTTTTCGTAAAATAATATCTTGGAAAAGAAGTTGCTATGCTTAGTGTGCGACTCGTTCAAACTGAGGTTCTTAGGAAGAGATTAGGAAACCAATGAATCTCCAGTTTATACTAGAAACTAACTCATTGCTTCATATTATCATAATCCAATAAACTAACTACGAGGTAGTATTACTTTCTCCACGAAAAGAATCGATATTTGTGAAGCGAGAAACTATCCAAGAATATTAATAACAAAAATGAAATGATTAAATATTCTTTTCGAATCGTATGGTTGAAAAAGAATAATACTTTTCGAGGAGCAGTGTGATAAAGCATAGAATCAATACTAATTATCGAATTATTCAATGATTCCGGATTCTAAATAAAAAAAGCCTTAAGTCAATGAATACTAAGAAAATTGAATCTGTGAGAGGGAAATAGAAGGCTTCACTGCAGAGAGGAAACCTGAACGTGTATCTGGAAGCTATGGGAACGATGGAACTTATGAACAAATAAGATTGATATAAATCCTATTGTTCATTGGGTAGGATGGCGAAATAAACCGATAGTTAATATATTTATAATTAGAAAAGCTATAATCCAATTTTCATCAAGCAAATCTTACAAGAGTTAATATTCGCCTGTAAAATTTCTCTTGCAAAATCTAATGAAGTATGAATGGAATTGCGCAATTTGATTGAATGAAGATGAGAAATTAAAAACACAAAATTTTGAAGACTTCCGGGTTTTCATAATTTCGATTTAGTTAATTCATATATATCTATTGAATATGAACAATGTTTCTCCTTTCGTTGGTAAAATGAGATTTTACAAGATTTTATTTGCAAGGAGCCGGATGAAAGAAAACTCTCATGTCCGGTTTTGAAGTAGAGATGAAATACAATCGACTATAACCCTAAAAGAACGAAATTTCGTAAACAACATAGAGGGAGAATGAAAGGAATATCTGCTCGAGGCAATCTTATTTGCTTCGGAAGATTTGCCCTTCAGGCACTTGGGCCTGCTTGGATCACATCCAGACAGGTGGAAGCAGGACGACGAGCAATTACCCGTTATGCTCGTCGCGGTGGAAAAATATGGATACGTATATTTTCTGACAAACCTATCACTGTGAGACCTGCAGAAACACGTATGGGTTCGGGAAAAGGATCTCCGGAATTTTGGGTATCTGTCGTTAAACCGGGTAGAATACTTTATGAAATGGGTGGAGTACCAGAAGCTATTGCTACAGCGGCTTTGAAAATGGCTGCATACAAGATGCCTGTACGTACTCAATTTATTACTGTTGCACCCATGGAAATACAAAACTAGGAAATGTCTATTCCATAAGAAACATAGAATCAGAAAGATTCTAAGACAAGTCTAACGAAAAAAAGATATCCCCTAATATAGAGATTAGCCATATTCCATCTTCCTCGCTCTCCCGGAGAAGGAAAAAGATACTTTGGGGGATATGATCTTTCGACGAAAAAATGATTCAACCTCGAACTTATTTGAATGTAGCGGATAACAGCGGAGCTAGAAAACTAATGTGTATCCGAATCCTAGGAGCTAGTAATCGTAAATATGCGAATATTGGTGATGCAACTATAGCTGTGGTTGGAGAAGCAGTACCGAATATGCCTCCCAAAAAATCGGGAATAGTTAGAGCTGCAGTTGTACGTACCCGTAAAGAACTCAAACGTGACAATGGAATGATTATACGATTTGATGACAACGCAGCAGTTGTCATCAATAAGGAGGGGAATCCAAAAGGAACTCGAGTTTTTGGTCCGATTGCCCGAGAATTAAGAGAATTTGATTCTACTCAAATAGTTTCATTAGCTCCCGAAGTATCATGAATAACAAAAGATCATATAGTTCTACAATAAACAATATTTGAATGGTTTCGATAATCAAAAACTGGAATAATATAATGTATATAATAATAATAATAATAATATATGGTTGAGTTATTGCCAGCCGCCAATTTATCTTTCGAACCATGAACCGAAGTTACTCTCGAAAAAATGGAATTTTCTAAGATATTCCAACTGCTTGATTAGTTATTTTATTGTGTCTCCTATTACTTGATGGAGAAAGAAAAATATATGTATTTTTTTTTTTTTTAATCAATTTAGAGATTGTGCTTCGGGCATAGCATATTCCTTCAAAAAGACTTATTAAATTAAAATGTTTATTCATATCAATAATAACCAGTTTTCACGGGTAACGACACCATTGCTAATATGATTACCTCTATAGGGAATGCTAACCTAAGGAAGGCAGAAACGGTTCGAGTACCAGCTACTAATATCACTAGAAACATTGGAAGAATTCCTTTACAAGAAGGTTCTGTGGAAAACCTTGGTGAACATCGGGAAGGTACAAACAACTGTTTTTTAGTTCTAACCCTGGGATATCAGGGAGGGAAGAAAAAACCATACATAACTGCTTTGAGATGTATTAGCAGACCCGGCTTAAGAATATATTCTAACTATAGGGAGATTCCTGAAGTCTCGGGTGGAACGGGAATGGCAATTCTTTCTACTTCCCGCGGAATTATGACAGATCGAGAAGCTCGACAGAGGCAAATTGGGGGAGAGATACTATGTTATGTATGGTAACTCATCCACATCTTTAATTCATTATTCCATATGGTAAATCTCTTTTATCAAATAAGAACTAACTAATACTTTATAAATTTATATTAGTTAATTCGAAAAAAGATTTTCCTTTTGATGAAGAAACAGAGTTTGGTTGACATAGAGTTGTAGTTACTGAATCACTTCCCGATGCCATGTTCCGAGTCTGTTCATATAATGGATGTAAAGTTTCAACTCATGTTCCAAAAAAGATTAGACATAATTATATATGAATATTATCAGGAATAGAGTGAAAATGGAATCCAATCTTTATTTATGATTCAAACAAAGGACGTATAATCTATAGACATCATTGAATGATCAGGTCCTCTTGAATTTTTTTTGTAATATTGGATATAGAGAATAATAAACGAAAGGAAATAAATTGTCATAACGAACAAAATCTGCATTCTCTATATCAGTGATTATATCGAAATAAGGACTACAAACACGAAAATTCGTGCTTCTGTTCGTAAAATTTGTGAAAATCGTCGACTAATTCGTAGACGAGGACGAATCATGGTGGTTTGTTCCGATCCGAAGCACAAGCAAAGGCAAGGATAATCATCTTTATTTATCTTTCCGCACAAAACAAAATTTTTATTTTTCTCTTAATCTTTTGAATCATATACAATTACTCTGTATAAATCACTTCCAATCCCATATAATAACTATTATTCTCATACATGGAAATGGGAACAACGCCAAGACTTATTAGAAAGATTAGTAATCTACGTGGAGGTAAACGTGGGAGAATACCCAAGGGTGTTATTCACATTCGAGCAAGTTTTAATAATACCATTGTTACTGTTACGGATGTGAGAGGACAAGTTGTTTCTTGGTCCTCCGCCGGTGCCTGTGGATTCAAGGGTGCAAAAAAAAGTACACCATTTGCCGCTCAGACTGCAGCGGAAAATGCTATTCGTACGTTGATTGATCGGGGTATGGGACAAGCAGAAGTCGTGGTAACTGGTCCGGGTCCGGGAAGAGATACAGCATTACGAGCTATTTGTGGAAGTGGTTTGGCACTGAGTCTCGTACGTGACATAACCCCTATGCCCCATAACGGATGTAGACCTCCTAAAAAGAGATGTATATAATATTGAAGGAACAGCGATTGTGAATAGTACGAATAAAGTACCGCTATCTGCTAAATCTGCATATTGGAAGTGCATCGAATCTAAAATTGAAAATGAGCGTCTTCATCATAGTCGTTTCATTATATCCCCACTTGGAATTGGTCAAGCTAATACTCTAGGAATCGCCATGCGCAGAGCATCACTTGGGGAATTGGAAGGAACATGTATCACTTCTGCAAAATTTGAAAAAATAATCCATGAATATTCTACAGTAGTAGGTATTCAAGAATCAGTACATGATACTTTAATTAATTTAAAAGAGATTGTGCTTAGAAGCAATTCTTCTGAAATTCAAAAAGCATATATATCTATCATTGGACCCGGAGAGGTAACTGCTCAAGATATTATATTACCACCTTCTATTGAAATAATTGATCCTGCACAACATATAGCCACTCTTACTAAAAAGATTCATTTGAATATTGAATTGAGAATTGAAAGAGATCGTGGATATCGTAGACAAAATATAGTAAAGTCTCAAGATGGAAATTTTCCTCTGAATGCTGTATTTATGCCTATTCGAAATGTGAATTATAGTATTCATTGTTTCGAAAGCCACGACAAGAAAATAATGAAAGAGATGCTTTTGCTCGAGATATGGACCAATGGGAGTATCACTCCCAGAGAAGCAATTTATGAAGCTTCTCGAAGTTTGATCAACTTATTTATTCCTTTTTTACATGCGGAAAACGGGGAAAAGATTTATGGAATGGGGAATATAAATGAATCTAATGCGTTGTCTTGTTCCGTTCTTCCTCCTATGTCGATTCAGGTAGATCAGATGGCAAAAGAAGTTACTTTCAGACATATCTTTATCGACCAATTGGAATTACCCCCGAGAGCTTATAACTGTCTTAAAAGAATTAATGTACATACGATATCAGACCTTCTAGATTATAGTCAAGATGATCTAATGAAAATTAAGAATTTTGGAATCAAATCTGTTGAACAAGTATTGGAAGCTTTGTGGAAACGTTTTGGAATAAGTTTACCTAGGAAAACTTGAAGTTCAATAAATAAACTCATTCATGTTTCTCTTTCGAAGAAAAACAAACTACGGTTGGATTCAAATCATAGTGAGAAAGATCAAATGGAATAACCGAAATCACTCCATTTGAATTTATTAAAAAAACTTCTATTTCTTATAATTGGAATTTATTGAATCTTTGATATATCTAGGGATTATTTGCTTTGAAGCAAGTCCTCCCTGGATATGAGACTAGAAGGAAAAAAATTCTTCTACAAGGGAAAATCGAACAATCAAATCAAGTAATTAATCTTGAATCGAATGATTGATCTTAGAAAAGACCTGAGGTTAGAGATTTATCAATGGGTAAAGCTGCCCCAATACCCAACCAAAGAGCTACTGCAGTACCAATTGGAAAAACTGTTGTAGCTACCGGACGACGAAATGGATTCTGAAATTTATTAACATTTTCTGGAAAGGGTACTGTCGATGATCCTGCGGGTACTGCGGCCATTAAAAGAACGCCCAATAATTTATTAGGCACTGTACGGAGTATCTGAAATACCGGAAAGAAATACCATTCAGGCAATATTTCCAAGGGAGTTGCAAATGGATTTGCAGGTTCACCGATCATTGAGGGTTCTGGGACTGCTGAACCTACAGTACATGCAATGGTACCTAAGATCACTACCGGAAAAATATATAAAAGATCGTTAGGCCAAGCGGGTTCTCCATAATAATTATGTCCCATACCTTTAGCCAATTTAGCTCTCAATACAGGATCACTTAAGTCAGGTTTTTTTGTTATCGGGATAGGCAAATTTGGATCTATTCTTCTTCCCATAGAATCGGACATGAGAGATTTTTCTCATCCGGCTCAAGCAATAACTAGAATATTTTTTTTTTCTTTTTAGGATACATAAAAATATTATATGATCTCTAATGCTTTATTTTAGGGATTCTTTTTAAACCCCATTTTAATTTTGAATTAAATGCTCATTGTCCAAGTGGGCCATAAAATTTGGGCATTATGATCATCAATATGCTTTTCGGACAATCTTATTCCTTATGAGTCATTTTCTTTTCCACGGAGGAACAAGGTTTTAGAACGTAATAGTATTAACTTGTTAACACTCCGGCTTATCTATCCGTTTTTTCTTTGGATCTCCCTTTCACTCCGATGGTATTATTTTGATTGAGATGCAAGGGAAGTGAATGCATTTCTTCACCATATTCCTTTTCTCCCAAGGAAGAATAAATATATCTCACTTTAACTTACTGGATTTTGCGAAGCCTATTTGAGATTATAATTCGATCATGGAAATGATTCTCTTTCCAAAACCAACGAGATTTTTGTACCCGAGTTTTAACCCTCCTACAAGTAGGAGCGAGATCGGGATAGAGACACATTTTATCATTGGATGTCGATGTGACAGATTCAATGGAATATCTGCATAGCCGAAGTTGAATAATTCAAGTCACACACTCCCATAATCCATCTTCTCTCTGAAAAGAATCTATTTTCGACTATTCATTGGTCTGAACCCAGTAATACTTCGAAATAGAAAACAAAATCCATGAGATATTCTTTATTGTTTATAAAGAATATCTATGGCAATGGAATAATTTAATGAAAGTTAAGTTGTTGAGATAATATGAATATTAATCCCTATTGCGTTTCTTCTCGCTCATAAAGGACCTGAGATACCTTGCTTACGAATCATTGGAAAGTGCATCGGCATAGATACAGCAGTAAGAAGAGGTAATACAAAAGTGTGTAAACTATAAAAACGAGTCAATGTGGATTGACCTACACTGGCACTCCCGCGTAATAACTCTACCAAGGGAGATCCTATTGCAGGAATAGCTTCAGGTACACCAGTTACAATCTTGACAGCCCAATAACCAATTTGATCCCAGGGCAGAGAATAACCAGTTACGCCAAAAGATACGGTTAATACGGCTAAAATTACACCTGTAACCCAAGTTAATTCACGAGGTTTCTTGAATCCCCCCGTGAGATAAACGCGAAATACGTGCAAAATCATCATTGGAACCATCATACTTGCCGACCATCGATGGACTGATCGAATTGACCAACCAAAGTTGACTTCAGTCATTATATATTGAACAGAGCTAAAAGCTTCTGTAACGGTCGGGCGATAGTGGAAAGTCATAGCAAAACCAGTGGCTACTTGTACTAAGAAGCAAGTCAGGGTAATTCCCCCTAGACAATAAAATGTATTGACATGGGGAGGAACATATTTACTAGTAATATCATCCGCAATCGCCTGAATCTCAAGACGCTCCTCAAACCAATCATATACTTTATTGAGATGGGTGAACTTTTATTTCATACGCTCCCCCCTCTGAAAACCGTACATGGGGATTTCCCTTCATACGGCTTGAGCAAAAAAATAATACGAAATCTTTTCATTAATTATTTCAATAAAAACTCCCCCAAAAAAAAAGGTAGAACCTAATCTTTTTCATAACATTTTTATTGCCTTGATCCCAAGTCGGCTCTTTTTTCCCTCCAAAACGAATGAATATTGTTGGCCTTTTGAACAATCTTTTCTCCTATCATCAATATATATTGAAAAAACAGTGATATAAAATAAATTATGAAGATTATCTCGTTGAAACCTTGATGGATATTCAAAAACCTTAGATTCCTACTAACTCCGATAGACTCTTTTTTTAGAGGAGGTACGATGGGTAAGAAGCTTCTCTATCGTCACCAACTTGATAAAATATGCTTATAAAATGGGAATGTTCTCTCATTTCCCAAGTATGCAGTTGTGAAAAATATATCGTAGGATTTCTAGTCAACAAATTTTTCAAGTTATTGAAAGTTTGGTAACGAAGCTTGAATAGCGGATATACATAAATTAATCATGGTTTAAATCTTCCTATTGAACTAATGCCTTCGTGAGCCCCGCGCTTCAGATGCTAACTATTCAATTGGTATCCAGCAAGGTAGGATCATTCTGTGAGAAAGATGACAAATTACTTTGTACTATCAATGATTAATTCGGACGAGTCGCACACCCATATTCCAAAGATCTCCTAATTGGAGAATCACACGATTGAACTACCATGGAGAGGAGAGCTAACCTACGGACCCTAAGCAAGCCATTAAATCTAATGAAACAGAAGATTTCTAAATTTTTCTATTTCACTAGATTGGAATATTTGTTTGGGGGGAAGGACTCTTTAGTTTTTGTTCATTACCAACTCACCGGAATCCCATCCAATGAAACGGGGGAATTATAAAGTTCCAAGATAATAACTGGAGAGACTGCAAATAGGGCCATTGCGACACCCATAATGGGAGTGGTTCCCCATCCAGGAGCCACTTTACCATATTCCGAATTAAGTGGTTTTGATGAACTTCCTACACTGGTTCGTTGCGGTTTGATCCTGGGAATACCATCAATAATCTTTGTAGCCGTAAAACTTATTACATTAGTTGAGATTTGTTAACTTTATGTACTATTATATTGGAAACGGAAACAAACCATTATCTCGGGATTACTTAGCAATGGAAACTGCAACCTTGGTCGCTATCTCCATATCTCGTTCACTTGTCAGCTTCACCGGTCACGCTTCGTATACTGCCTTTGGGCAACCCTCCAAAGAACTTAGAGATCCTTTTGAGGAGCATGAAGATTAGCCTAAGTGACCTTCCCTCAGTCTTTAGGGAAGGTCATTAATTTTTCATCCCGGATCACCCTCTTGATGATCCAAAAATCATTTTTTCCCTTTGTTTGGAACTTTAGGTGGCTCCCGGAAGAAAATAGCAAAAAATATTATTCCTAAAGTACTTACCGGCAAGGATGTATGAACCAATGCTTCCGTAGATTCGATTGTATGGGTGAGGGAGTATAGGGATAACTTTCGTACTACTTAAAGATATAGAAATTAAATCTATCTAATCTATATAGATTAGATAGATTTAATTTTGAAAACGATATATATATATTTTTGGATTGATGTTATACTACTTGTCTTTTGGTAGTTGGATCTCCTAGTTTTTGGAATGCTCCGAATTCAACTTGAGCATCTAAATCAGGATCAATACCAGCAAAAACATCTCTGAACAAGGTTCTAGCACCATGCCAAATATGTCCGAAGAAGAAAAGAAGAGCAAATGTAGCGTGACCGAAAGTAAACCAACCTCTTGGACTACTACGAAAAACACCATCAGACTTTAGAGTAGCACGATCAAATTCAGAAATCTCACCTAATTGAGCACGTCTAGCATATTTTTTCACTGTAGCGGGATCACTAAAACTAACCCCATCGAGTTCACCACCGTAAAACTCAACAGTTACACCTACTTGTTCAATGCTATACTTTGATTCTGCCCTCCTGAAGGGAACATCGGCTCTCGCAATTCCCTCCCCATCCACCAAAACTACTGGAAAGGTTTCGAAGAAAGTAGGCATACGACGTACGAAAAGCTCATGTCCTTCTTTATCCCTGAAGACAGCGTGACCTAACCAACCAACAGCTATTCCATCCCCATTGTCCATCGCACCCGCTCTGAATAATCCCCCTTTCGCTGGATTATTACCAATATAATCATAAAAAGCTAATTTTTCTGGAATTTTGGACCAAGCTTCTGATAAACTAAGATTTTCGGCCCTGCTGGATCGAACCCTCCGATCTATCTCTTGTTGAAAGAATCCTTGATCCCATTGATAACGAGTAGGACCGAATAATTCTATTGGAGTGGTCGCGGAGCCATACCACATGGTTCCGGCAGCAACAAAGGCTGCAAAAAACACGGCAGCAATACTGCTGGATAAAACAGTTTCAACATTCCCCATACGTAATCCTTTGTATAATCGTTGGGGAGGACGAACACTAAGGTAGAATAGACCTGCTAATATACCTAGAATACCTGCTGCAATATGATGAGAAGCTATTCCTCCTGGAACGAAGGGGTCGAACCCTTCGGCTCCCCACACTGGAACTACAGGTTGTGCTTCTCCAGTCAACCCATAGGGATCAGACACCCATATTCCGGGACCGAACAAACCTGTTACGTGAAATGCTCCGAATCCGAAACAAAGTACTCCTGAAAGGAATAAATGAACTCCGAAGACCTTAGGCAAATCTATAGTAAGTGCTCCCGTACGTTCGTCAGTAAATATTTCTAGATCCCAATATACCCAATGCCAAATAGCTGATAAGAATAACAAGCCAGATAACACAATATGCGCAGCAGCCACGCCTTCATAACTCCAAACACCTGCATTAGTTACAGTTTCTCCGGTGATACTCCAACCACCCCATGACTTCGTTATTCCTAAACGAGTCATGAAAGGGATAACGAACATGCCCTGTCTCCACATGGGATCAAGAACAGGATCGGATGGATCAAAAACTGCTAATTCATACAAAGCCATTGAACCAGCCCAACCAGAAACTAACGCTGTGTGCATTATATGTACAGCAATTGAACGGCCAGGATCATTTGATACAACGGTATGGACACGGTACCAAGGCGGACCCATGCATATACCCCTTTCTCAAAGGGGAGTAGACACTACGTAACTTTATTGCATTCAAGGGCTGTTATACGATGCTAAAACCTTATCCAATCATACAGGGATTCACATCTATTTACAGTTATACGTGATGAGATATTGAGATACCAATTCCCTTCTTTCTCACAATGAAGAGGAGCAGGAATAGTTTAGCATCTCTTGATTCAGCATAACAATGAATATATTGGTCCCATCAAACATCAGAGTGATTCAAATAATGGATGACGCATAGTTTAGAATAGGGTTCAATATCATATCGTGCTTGACTAAATCGAGGAGCGTAATGGTATTATATACTCTATGTGTGTAATTAGGTAAAGTATACTCCAATGGATTGGTTATTCGAACGGAGACTCAAACAGAGGTTCAATTTTTTCATCTATCCATATCCATATGAGTTACTATCTTTTACAATCTATATCAAATTTTTTTTTTATTGATTTATAAAATCAAATATATATATTTGATAGATGAATCAGTTTTCTTATTCATTGGCATCAAAGTCTATTTTATTGGACAATCATAAGGAACAAATGAAACCTGAGCTTCTAACTTCTAAGGTATTATATTACATTGTTAGATGCTTCTCATTAAGTTAAGGGGTCCCGAGAAAGCTCTGAAATAACTAACTTACTTGCCAAATATTAGAAAAAATAATTTATTATGTTATGATTTTCCATCCCTCGTACCCCTATCCAATTCATCATATTGACTGTTCTGTTCCATTTTTTCCTTCCGGTTGTTGATACAGATCCATGATTGAGAGAATTATCATAGAAAATCCTGTAATCTCTCCTTTGGAAGGACGGAAGGATTTTAGTAATTGTTATCTCTCTATCGCATCAGGTTCATGCTCGGAAAAAGTAGACCCAATATCCAATATTTGGTTTTTGATTTATTTCATCGCATTGGTCCATGCCGCTTTCGCCTTGTGTATCAATCATATCATGTGTATGAAACGGAACTATAATATGATTTACTACGCCTATTGGTGGAATCACTAGAGATTCTGTAGGTCTATATAATTGATTTGATACAATCTTTTTTCCCGATCAATTATGCTCTCGTATTGGGGGGCAATATAATATTTGGTCCCCAAGAAATGCCCATTGGTGTTCCGAAAGTATCCCTTCGAATCTTCGGAGAGGAAGATATAGTTTGGATTGACGTACAGTGCGACTTGTTTGAAATATTCGATTATACGGAATCTTCCCGTCATTCCTTCCGATTGAGATGCTTCTATCTCACTTAAGATTGACTAAATGCTCAGTAATCTAAAGCGTGAGATCTCTCACAGAAAAAAAAAAAAATATTTATCAATCATGATAATCTATGGCTAGCCAAAACTAATAAAGAGTATTCAGGCTTCGTTCAACGAAACAAACAACTGATCAAAGATTAATCATTCTTGATTGATCATGATGAAATGATATGGACAAGCATTTCTAGCAGAAGTAAGAATAAATAGAGTGGAAAAATGGCAGTAGATCTACTTGCTCCATATGTGCGAGTAACAGTCGGATAGATATTTCCCCGAAGTGGAGCATAAACCCAAGGATCTTATTAAGAATCTATTTGAAAACAAGGAAATTCTGCTGAAAATAAAATCATTGAATTGGACATCAGTTAATAGGTAGTTCAATAAGTTGAAAATGTGACACTTTGGAAACAAAGACAAACTTGAACTGGAAGTGGTAAGAAGACTCATCCTTTGAGATGAAAGAAAGATTTTTTTTTATCTAACCAAAAGGTTTTTTTTAGAAGATGGGTATCGGGAGAAAGAAATACCTAACTTTTTCAACTGCTCGAGCCGTATGCACTTAAAAGTGCGTGTGCGGTTCCAAAGGAAGAAAAGCTATAAATCTATCCTAATCAACCGACTTTATCGAGAAAGATTGTTGTTTTTGGGCCAGCACATAGATGATGAAATTGCAAATCAAACTATTTGTATTCTGATGTACCTGAATGGAGAAGATCAGAGTAAGGATATTTATTTATATATTAATTCTCCTGGCGGAGCGGTATTAGCAGGAATATCTGTCTATGATATTATGCAATATATAATACCAAGTGTAAACACTATCTGTGTGGGATTAGCTGCTTCAATGGGATCTTTCATTTTAGCTGGAGGAGAAATTACTAAACGTATAGCGCTACCCCACGCTCCGCGCCAATGAGTCTTTGTTTGATGGATAGAAAAAGGATGTGAAGAAAAAACTAACTATGCCTGCGCCAACGAATGGAGGGTAATAATAGCATGGCATACGAAACTTGATACAACTGTAATAAAGAAAACTTGAAGTATCGGGATAGTAAACACAACCGTGGCTTTTTTTTATTCTCCGATCAATTTGATCCTATATTATATCTCCTGGGGTCTATTCCAGCGTCGTAAACTCCCGGAATAATATTGGAGAAAAAGGAAATATGGCCATATAACATCGATAAAAGAAACTTTGGGATTGCTGAATGAGGGAATGTATGGAGCAATGGAACCATCACAGTATCTTCCTTTTCTGAAAGAAAAAGATGGTACATAGATTATCTTATTCATCTATCTTCGATATCCAGAATATTTACTATCTAATATTGTATAATAAATAACAATAATATTATTGTTATTTATTATGACGAATTATATAAAAAATTGTTCAATCTATTATGGAGCTGTATGCACCAAAAATGCTTGTACGGTTCATTAAATCAAGTCTTTCTCGAATAGAGGAAGAAAGAATAAAAAGTAAATAAGCATTTATTAATAGGGTGATGATTCATCAACCCGGTAGTTCTTTCTATGATGGACAAGCGGGAGAATGTCTTGTGGAAGCAGAAGAGATGTTGAAACTTCGCGACTGCGTTACTAAAATTTATGTACAAAGAACAGGAAAACCTTTATGGGTAGTCTCTGAAGATATGGAAAGAGATGTTTTTATGTCAGCGGAAGAAGCTAAAGTTTATGGCATTACTGATCCTATAGCTGTAGAAACTTCTTCGAACTCTCTAATTAATAGCTGATTAAAAAAAATTAACTAGAATTTTCGAGAAGAAAATAAATTCCCTGCTTATGGTAAATATACAAGTGATCGGTGTGACGGATCCATAAGTAGGAACAATAGCTTGCTTGCATATGATAAATAAATCCTATAAATGAAAAATCGACGAATTATAAGATTTATTAATACGAAATATAATAAGAGAGCCATAAAGTTTCGATTTAGTTCCGATCTTTCTAGAAGTTTCTTTCACTTTCAAGAGAATAAAAAGAAACTTCTAAGGATTAGTTTTTGAATCTCATAATAAACTCTTAGGGTTAGGATCAATCCGAACTAGTAAATCCTGCGTACTGCACTAAGAATGCCTACTATTCAACAACTCATTAGGAATCGAAGACAGCCAATAGGAGATAGAACAAAATCCCCTGCCCTTCGAGGATGTCCTCAGCGTAGAGGAGTATGTACCAGGGTGTATGTGCGACTCGTTTAGATCAGAAGCTCGAGGTGCAGGGGGATCGATATGGCAGGAGAATCCCCTCACTATAGTAAGTACAGATCTATCATCCACCAATCTTGGAGATGAAATTTATGGTTTCTATTGGTGCAAATCCGATCACCCCGATGCAGGATGAAAAGCAATTTCTCAATGATAGCGAATGGTCATCAATCCATTGAGCGAGGAAGAAAATGCAATTCGAAAAGCATGATGCTTATATCGCCGCAAAAACGGACTTACAAGGTAAGCTGCCCAGCCAACCCTCACGATCACACGCCGTTATTGTATGGATAAGTCTTATTGTAAGAAGACTTTTTTTGCTCGATGAATCGGGTAGAGCTGGGGATCAGAAACTATACGAGTCACTGGTAACATTCTCATTTCGTTTTGAGAAATAAGAGGCTCCGGCGTATAGGGGGTACCCCACCGTTTAAGGAGAAACTATAGAAACGATGGAATCCCGGATTTTTCTCAGTTCAAGGTCCCATCCCTTGCTCACTGAGCAGATGCCCAATCCAAAAAATTCGTGGATGGGAAGGTTGAAGTAGCAAAAGCCACGGGAATCTTTATTCCCTACATCAGAAAGATCGGTGGTCTCATTCCATGAAGGATAGTAAAGAGAAAGCGGACCTTATGTAAAAGATGCCATTCTATCGAATAGCATCCTATTCGATGTACATCCGAAAAATACAATGGTAATTTCAATAATATTTCTTTAATCGCCATAATATTGTGATAATCACAACGAAACGGGTGTTTTAATCAACTCAACCATATCCATTTCCATCTTTGCTCCTATTTATCATTCGAAGAAACAGAGCAAAATCTATTATAAAGAATATTCAAATATAAGAATTTTTACATTCATTCTTCATTTAAATATTCAGTGATTTTTTATATAGTAAGCAACAACGACTAGAGTTAAACGTGGCTACGTGGCTCGGAAACACCGGAAAGATATTATTCAACTCACATCAGGGTTTCGAGGAGCTCATTCGAGAATCTTTCGAACCGGTAAACAGCAAGTAATAAAGGCTTTAGTTTCTCCCCATCGAGATAAAGGTAAACGAAAAAGAGATTTTCGTCGTCTATGGATTACCCGGATCAATGCAGCAGCCCGAAACAATGGAATTTCTTATACTAAATCTATTCAACATTCATACAAAAACCAGGTTTTTTTGAATCGTAAAATACTCGCGCAGATAGCTATATTGGATATTAGTAGCTCTTCCACAATTTTTAGAGAGGTTAACGAATAATAGATAGGGGATAAGGTATAAAAACCTCTCCGGGGATTGATTCACTCCGGGGAGGTATAAACATCGAGAGAATTACTAAATCTCGGGAATGAATAAATAGATAGATAAAGTCAAGATCCCCTCTTTTCCATAAGAGAATCGAGATCTTTTTCCTTATGTGACCTATTTCGATTTCATCTTAATTAATGAGATTTATTATTAATAATATCCAATTAACTTTCGTTATTGACAAAAGGTAACAAAGCTAAAATACGAGCTCGTTTAACAGCAATAGTCATTAAACGTTGTTGTTTCGAGGTTAATCTATTCATTCGTTTAGATAAGATTTTTCCCCGCTTGCTAATAAATCCGCAAAGTAAACTTATATTCTTATAATCAACAGTTTCTCCTGATCTAATTGGTGGCGAACGTTTACGAGAAGATCGCTCGGATTTGCCCATGGTTTGTTTCACGAACCTCCCCAATACTGCTTATTTTCCTATTTCTTTGTGAATAGTATGTTGATAACAATAGGGACAAAACTTTTTCAATTCCATTCGAGTAGGCGTATTGCGACGATTTTTCCGAGTAGTATATCTGGAAACACCTGAATGTTTTTCATTACCGTTTCGGACACAACTAGTACATTCTGAAGTAATTGTTACTCTCACATTTTTACTCTCAGCCATAATTTTTTGAATCTTGAAAAGACAAATGAGTTTCTGATCTTATGGCGAAAAATCTAATAATGAAAAATTTTTTCTTAAAATTTTTCATTATTAGAGATATTCAATAAGATTCTCTATTTTTTCGATGAAGTCAAATTTTCAAGCTCATCTTTTTCCCATTGGAATTTGATTCTTCGATAAGACTTAATTCAAATATTTATTTGGGAGTTTCCAACCAATAGGTTAACTCAAAAAGTGGTCAAACTCGAAATGGTAAAAGGGTATACTATCCTTGGGGAAGAGGAAGAACTAAAGCATCCGGGGAAGAACGATTAATCTCTGTCGATAAACCAGCTGAAGATCCGAACCACAACGTAGCTACAACAGGCGCTGTGGAAAGATATGTTTTTACATCTTGCATTGCAAGTTCCTCCCCCTAAATCACTTTCTTCCGGCTTTCAGAAACTGGATTGAAAGGATTCTTACTAAATTTTTTGTTGAAATTTTCATTTTTCTACGAAGGTTCATATAAGTAAGTAATGACAGAGCAATAGAAATAAGCGAAATCAAATCTATTCTTTTTTACTAAATTTTTGAGACTTCTTAAGTGATTTATTAGTAATTAATTTTATTAAATTCTTTCTTGTGTACGTTACTATTTCCATTCTACCTCGATAAATCAGTAAAAAATATATAATAATTTATTTGAATTTCTATCTACTATTAAATAAATAAATAAATGAATAAATAGTATCAAATACGATCATCTCATCACTTAATTATTCGAATTCCAAGAATAATAATTATTTACGATGAATGGTTGTTCTCCAGTATAGTATCCCTCATCAAAAAGGATTTTATTGAACAAGTCACAAATCTTTTCATAGGGGAAATACAAAAGTTTCAATTTCAATGTTCTTGTATATAAGATTCCCTTGTTTTTAAGAATCCCCCCCAAAAAAAAAAGAAAAAAAAAACAGTTAAATTATTAGAATTATTCCATAACGAATTGCGATACAGGAAAGGACGATGAGGAAATAGGGATGGGACGATGTAGGCAAGAGGCTTTAAATAAAGTATTTAAATAAAGTACAATCCATCTTGTATGAAAGTTGGGAGGGATGTAGCGCAGCTCGGTAGCGCGTTTGTTTTGGGTACAAAATGTCGCAGGTTCGAATCCTGTCATCCCTAACCCGAATCTCATACGTATGAGAGATCTTCGAACGAATAGGTATTCGCGGAATACAAGCAATAAGTATTCAAGAAATAGGAGAGAATAAAAGAAGATTATCTCTCTATCCACGACCTCCTATGTGATGCGAAAAAAGCGCTCTTAGTTCAGTTCGGTAGAACGTAGGTCTCCAAAACCTGATGTCGTAGGTTCAAATCCTACAGAGCGTGATTTTGATAATAAAATTGAATTTGATGTGTTTTTTCCTTTTCCATAATCAAATTTTGAACTCAATTAGATTCATTGATAAAACAGCAAAATTTATTGATCAATTTGACCTCCCTAAGAAGGGAGGTAAGTGTGGGATGCTAAACGTAATCCAATCCTCGGTCAAAGATCCAATTGATCACCACGTCGGTATTGTGAATATGCAGTTACAAATAATCCAGCTGAAGTTGTTGGAATCGAACCTGATACGATTCCGGATGGCAAAGCTTCAACCATTTCTTTCTGAGTTAACGAAGACAATATCTAACTTAGATAGTACCCAAGTTTGCTGTGAATCTCAATAACCATCATCTGGCAGAAAATTTTCCTTGATTTTCCCCGTCATTATTTTCTAGATAAGTTTTATCTTATTTGAGCCAGTAAGTGGAACTAAAGCTGGAGTTAGAGCAGCCAATAGGAATACGAAGTAGCTAGGTATAATAGACATAGAAAAAACTTTGAATGGTGATAACGAATTTAGTATACACCCTTGTAGAGTAATTACCTAAATCTCTTTATGACCAAAAAAATAAAGATTAATTCGAAATACAAAATATCCAATTGAAACGAGATTCTTTCTTATATTCGTCATTACCTTTGCATAATAAGAATATGAAGAATATATGATTGGGAATGAGGGATATAAAAAATACTTTTTCATAAGTAAAAAAGGAAGAACTATATTCAAATAATCGTTATTCTAAATCACTTTTCATATTCGTATCGATTTCCAGTCCGTGAATTGATAAAACGACTCGGAAATCGCGCAAGTTCCTACTGTATGATCTCCACAACGAATAGCGAAACGCTTTTATTTTCGTTTTAAAGGTTCAATTAAAGTGAATTCTCATCCGATCACCTAGCATTACTATTTGTATTTCTTTCACCAGAATTACATAGTATTGAAATGATTCAATCTTATCAATTGCATCAGTAATACGAACATAAATTTTGGAGGATATTCTGGGGGGAGGAAATTGTTGTTTGTTCCTTCCAAGGAGGGGAATATAGACTTGTGCTTTGAATCGAGTATGGGATTTCACAGTCCCAACCGCCATTCCACGTTGTACATTTTCCCCTTGTTTGTATTCGACCCTAAAGAGAATAATTCTTACATTCATTATCTCCAACAATAAAGACTTTTTGAAACTTTTTTCCTTTAAACCCATGATTACTCTATTACGAATTCCTTTCGATCCAACTATTTTTACAGTTTCTCCAAAATAATTAATTCCTATCCCTATGCTATCGATATTGCTTCACAAAGTATGAGGAAACAAAAATCTTATACAGTCGTAGGAAAAGTTTTATCCATCTCATGTTGGGATGCAGGAATTCGATATCCACCTAATCATAAATATCTTCGTTTGTATTTACCTCTAGACGAATACCCAGTAAGGGTAAGCCATTAATGTGAGGCTCGGGATCGCGGGAATGTTACTTTCTGTAAACTAACTCATAATGACTCAAAGTTTCACAGATCTTTAATCTAACTAATTCTAATAATCTCTATTCTTTACTCGGTCTTCCTTATTTGAAGAAACTATTGCATTGGGAATCGGCCGAAGAATATTTTTTTGTTCGTAAGATAAATATTCGCTCTCTATTCACCTGTGCCACATCGGTGATCATATTCTCTGTGTAATCCGTGCGACCCAAATCCATGTGGAGTGAACATAGCGCGCACAGGAGTCCCATATTCTACACGGGCTGTAACACTCCCACTCTTTCTCCTGGAGCTGCATCAATCTCAAAAGGCTGGCTTTACATTTGTTCGTAACCGCTAAAACCATAGTAATCCGTTGTAGTGGTTTTTCCCTCTGTGACCCATACGTCCAATGGTTCCAGTATTTAAACATTCATATAGGTTCTTTACGTTCAAAATCCTCTCATCTGAGGTCAGGTCACGCAAAATGATCTCAAGTCGCTGGGTTTATTGAATATTGATTAAGTTAGTCAAACAGTGCTAATGAAATGACCAAATTATTCAATCTTATTCTTTCTTTTTCCTTTCCTTTATTCCCATTGAAAGTTAGTTGTCTTGCTGCGTCGGAAGAACGCTAGCTATACTGGTCCAGTATGCTTCAAAGATACCCTTGGTACAAGGTTGACAATCTAACAAGGTTTAAAGGAGATATCAGTAGATTCCATATCTTCCGGTTTCGATCCTCCATAATGGAATCAATTCCTCCTCGCGTCTACAAAGAATATATAACACGGAGCTAACCATGTCTGGGAATACGGGAGAGCGCCCTTTCGCCGACATTATTACAAGTATTCGGTACTGGGTGATTCATAGCATTACTATACCTCCCTTGTTCATTGCAGGTTGGTCATTCGTCAGCACAGGGTTGGCTTACGATGTGTTCGGGAGTCCTCGGCCAAATGAGTATTTTACGGAGAGCCGACAAGAGGTTCCATTAATAACCGGCCGTTTCAATTCGTTGGAACAAGTCGATGAATTTACTAGATCTTTGTAGGAGGTATCAATGACTATAGATAGAACTTATCCAATTTTCACAGTTAGATGGCTGGCCGTTCATGGACTAGCTGTACCTACGGTTTTCTCCCCAGGATCAATATCAGCAACGCAATCCATCCAACGATAAACCAACCTTATTTATCTGGAGCGTGAAGAAGCTACGACACAACCAAATCCGAACAAACAGAGTGTGGAATCAAATCGTACCAGCCTCTATTGGGGGTTGTTACTAATCCTTGTACTTGCTGTTCCATTTCCCAGTCACTTTTCTAATTAATAACGGCATAAACTTTCTTGCCTCATACGGAAAGATCCAAGATTCTAATTGTCCGTGACCGTCCATGTCTCGGAGTCATGACCACCCAATGGAATGTGAGGGGAGTAGAATAAATGGCCAATACCACCGGAAGGATTCCCCTGTGGCTAATAGGTACCGTAGTTGGTACCCCTGTGATCGGTCCAGTAGGTATTTCTTTTCATGGCCCATACTCCGGATTAGGATCATCCCCGTAATAATTGAATTGACTGGATAAATAAACCTGAACCTGTATAAGGAATACTGTAATGCAAGGGTAGGTTAGTTCGCCCAGACTCAATAGATAATAAAACTTTGCTCACTTTGAACTTGAAATGGGCAAAGTTTTATTAATAATTCATTTATTGAGTCTTCCGGTTCCAATAAGAAATAAGAAAGATTAACGAAATATAATAAGATTCCTGAGAATCTTATTATTCCATAAATTTATCTAATAATTTTAAATAAAAGAAAAAATCAATTGATAATATGTCATCACATCATTTAGTGACATTTTTATCATGCAGATAAATCTTTTAGCATCTTAATTTTTTGATCGATTTATCATAAGTTTTTCTTATCTTATTAAAATAAAATAAATTTACAAATCAATAATCTTGCTAGAACAACAAATTACTATCCTTTCCCAAAAATTGAATGTGGTGAATTACTATTCACTTTCGTAAAGGCTGAGATTTTGCTATGGAAATTCCATGTTTTTAATATGGGATTTGGAGCGTAATTCGGGCCGGGGAGAAGAACACCTTCGAAACGAGCCAGGGAGTTGGGACCCCATGTGTTTCTGCAATAAACAACATAAGCCTTTTCTATATATCATTCATCTGTTTTCCACTCTTTATAAGATAAGCTAGAAGAATTCTCAGAAGGATATGCAGAACATATTCTCTTAGTAATTGGTGAACAAGGTCAAAAGGATCACGGGCTTCCTGTACCTCAATATTAAAATTGACTTCGATTTTTTTTGGGGGGGGGGGGAAAGATGGTGATATTTCTAAGGGTTTGTCCGTCTCTCCTCCATACGTTACGTCTGTGGATCTGTTTCAGAATATTATATTTTTGGTAAGAACAAAGGTCATTCTCTTCAAGTAAATAGAAGAGCTTTATGATATGTTGTTCCCCGAAATAGAAACAGTTTTTTGATCTAAAATAGATATATATCTATCTATATATATATATAGATAGATATATTCTAGATCCATTTTATTTTATCTTGAGAGGTATTATAAATAAATAAATAGATAAGAAAGATTCTTTTATAGTACCTAAAATAGGAATATATGGGGAATAAAAGAAGACCATTCGGCAAGCTGATATGCTATGTCTTAATGCTTGCTGAGTCACCCCTTCTGAAATACATATTTTGATGTGGTATCCCCAATTTATAGTAGTAAAGGAAGGGGATAATGATATTCCAGACTGATTCTCAGTCTCTGAAGAAACCGTTACCATACATATTATACGAATGTATAGAAACTAAAATCGATGATCTCATTACACATTAGCAATCGATATAAGAAATGAAATGGGGATTCTACTGATCAGGCGCTTCAGTTAACTTTGTTTCGAACAATATATAAACTGAACCTAAAAATTCATTTCAGCTAATTGGACTTTTTCAAATTGTTTCTTTTTGAGTACTAGGAATATCTGTGCTAAAACAACCGATGCGAGGAATAACAAAAGACCTTGAGCACGTAACGGATCCTGAAGTACTATTTCCGCATCTCCCTGACCAAAACCACCTACATTAGGATTATTAGTTAATGGTTGATCAATCTTAATTAATTCACCTTCCGAAATAATGAGTTCTGGTCCTGGGGGTACAATATCAACCACCGGACGGCCGTCCAATGTATTTTCAATCGTTATTTCATACCCACCTTTCTCTCTACGTAATATTTTGCTTACCTTACCCGTGGCTGAAGCATTATAAACCGTATTGTTGCTTTTGCTCCCATCGGGATAAATTTGTCCTCTTCCCCTATTGCCACCCACATATATAGGATATTTCAAAAAATAAGCTTCTTTATTAGTAGCAGGGTCTGGTGAAAGAATGGGAAACACAATCTCACTGTATTTTCCACCCGGAACAGGACCTATTACCAGAATGTTTTTTCTATCAGGACGATAAGTCTGAAAATAAAGATTACCCATTTTTTCTTTAATCTCGGGGGGAATACGATCAGGAGGAGCTAATTCAAATCCTTCAGGTAAGATAAGAACAGCTCCCACGTTCAAAGCCCCTTTCTTACCATTAGCAAGTACTTGTTTTATTTGCGTATCATAAGGGATTTTAACAACTGCCTCAAATACGGTATCCGGGAGTACAGATTGTGGAACTTCGATATCCACAGGTTTTTCAGCTAAGTAACAATTGGCACATACAATACGTCCAGTTGCCTCTCGAGGGTTCTCGTAACTTTGCTGTGCAAAAATTGGATATGCTTCCGGGATAGATGGCCAAGCTATTGTAGTCATTATGATCAAGATCGGAATCGATCGAGTCACCAACTTTATCATCCAATCATAAGTAATTTTTTTCTGCATGGTTCGATTATTTGTTCTAAATATTTCCACGAGTTGGGTGCCTTTAACATCCCAGTTGTTACAATAGCTACCTGTGCCCGCAACTCCGCCATTATAGTAACAATAAAGGTGGAAAATGAAAAGTGTATATATACTTCTATTCTCAATTGATTCGAAACGGAAATAGCCGGCAATTCATTCTGTTCTGGGGTAAAAAAAAAAATACTATTCTCAAGTAAGACCAATAATAAAAACAACCTTTTTTATTCATTCGTTGTATGATGAGTGGCTACGATCGAAGGAGATATACGATTTGAATGACGGGAAATCCAATGTTTAAAAACTGTATCTGAAATGACTGGAAAGGTTGAAACAAAGCGGGATACTATATGTTTGTTACGAGCGAATCCTAAATGTGATAAAAAAGAATCTATGTATATTTCCCAACCATGAGGCGAATGGAACCCAATACGTGGATCGGTGAATAAAGGAATGGAGAAAGCTTTCATTGTATCACTCAAGCTATAAAATAATTCTTGAATCCAGGGATTAAGAACAGCGAGCCTCTCTCTATCCAGAATGAGCAAGGCACTTAGAGTAGCAAAATAGATTATATCTGTTAATGGATGCGGAATAGCCTGAATACTCTCTTCATTGTGCATTGTTACTAATTGAATTGTTTTTTCGTGAATCTTCATATTGAGATCTTGTGACTGAGCTTTTAGAGAATTTAACATCATTTTATCTAACCGAAGGAGTTCTTCCACTTCCCGGAGCCTCTCTAAGGCTCTCTCTTCCCGGAAAAAATTAGGAAAAATTTGAGATTGGTAAGTATTCCACCAATTTTCAATCCGAGGTTCCAAAAACCATCCTTTTAAGAAGATTGAAATTCCGCAAGGGATAAGTATTGAACATCCAATATATTGTAGAGAGGCTAGTGTTTGATACTTAGCCAATTGGAATTCATGAAGTACTAATGAACTTGACTGACCTATCAACCCTGTTTGGAATCCAGATGAAGTACGAGTTATGGAACGAGGTACAAGACCTATAGATTCATAAGCTACCGTGGTGATTATCGAATCTTTTGACTCCGAGAAGGATAATTTTTTTTCCGAGGTATCCTCCATTTTGGGCAGGGAAGGAAGAAGGGAATAATATCGTTTCCAATTATCTGGATCATTCGGAGTTGCCTCAATCCAAGCTAATTTTCTATTCATTTGTTCGATCTTATTCGGCTCTCTCCTAAATAAGTCACTTGAAACAATATAATTTTTATTTTGAAAGTTCCTATAATCAAAAAATCTTTTTTTTTCAAATGTTTTCTTAATTTTTTTTGAAGCTCTTGGCTCTCGAGAAGTAGAGAGGAAAAATGGAATATTCGACGGGTATGACCAAATATTATAAAGATTTGATTCTGGTAAAATGCAAAACCGTTGATCAACGAAAACCGAATGTGGATTAATAAAAATAGAAAATCCTTTTGATATAATCGATCTAAATTTATTCAAAAGATTTAGTGAATGAATGCTAATTTTACATTCTAAAACACTCCAATATATTATGAATACGGAGTTATTTAATTCCGTATTCATATGTGAAACGATAGCTTGCCGAGGGTGTCTCGAATATAAAATCGAACATTTATAGGACAAATAATCTTTTTTGATATGCCGTATTCGCTTGCTAGCTTTATAAGCTCCTTCTAAAGAACGAGAAGGCACATTTGAGAACCACTGAAGAACTTCCGATTTCAAATTCGTGAGTGCTACTTATACTTCGACAAGAGGGAACCGCATAAGAAAGAACTTTTTGAATCCCTAAATTTCATCTTTCTACATTTTTATTATTTGTGTTATTCAACAACTAAAAAAATATTCATTTCTTTGGGGTTCATTTTCAAGTCTCTCGATCGATACGCGCAAGAAACGAGCCGACTCGGCAGCTTCTTCTTCCATATCTCCCAAGGTTAAGTGTTCATCGGTACGAGTCAAAGGAATATCCTGCTGACCTTTTACTTTCGTGTGGAGAGCACGCCGAGGATAAATACCTTCTTTAACTTCCACTCGTATCGCTTGGATATCTTTCATGGAAAATCGAATACGAATCCGACGATTTTCTCCAGGAAATCCCCAACGAGAAAGATAAACAACTCCTTCTCGTTTGTCAAATCGATTATAACCACTACCTGCATTCCGTGAAATGGTACACCATAAATAGGGGCCGGAGAACGGACCTGCAATACCGTGGAAACACATTACAATCCCTTGTGGGACAAAAAGAATTTGCTGAGATAATAACGAGGAGAGAGGTGTCAGATCCTTACCGAGATAACTTGAGATTCCAACCAGAAAGAATCCCAATGCACCCAACGAGACAATGCGGGCCCGACAAAAATTGCTTATTCTTCGAGACCCTGCTATAGGTTCCACCCGAAGCCATTCGGATTGCCAATTCGTAACAGAGTCTCCTGGATCTTATCTTGCTGAATGTCATGAGACAGAAATAGCGGGAATGATAGGACAAAATAGCAGATTTCAATTTCTTGTTCTAGAGGTTATTCATTTTTCCTCGACTATATATATATATATATATATCGACCAATAAAAAAAGACTTTTCTTATCATATTATTATTATTACAGAGAGATTTTTTTTAAGAAAAGTCTTTTCGTTTCTTCATACAGGAACTAATATCCGATGTATGCTCTCCCTGAAAGACGGTGGTCCGAATAAATTTGAACTCGTTGCGGATGAAGAAACAAGAGATTCCTCAAATTCGTTCAAAATGTTTTTACCATACTTGTTTGAACAAGAAATAAAGACATTCTTTCATTCTCAAATCTAGAAAAATATATTGATAAGATTATATTAGATCAAATTTTATACAATCTCGTCCTCCTCAATATATATGAACAAAAGGGCCATTGCAATCGCTGGAAAAACTAAACCTACTAGGGGCACGGAAATGGAATGTGAGTAAGAAGCTGCTGTCATAAAAAAATCACCTTAAATAATATATATATATTTTTTTGTAGGAATGAATAGAGAAACTAATTATAACTCTCTCGCGAGAGAGATTTATGAAAAATTATGTTTCTTCTCTATTGAAGATTTTGATTAATAATTCTCTGGAAAATTATTCTTGATTCAATATTTTTTTTTTTATCAAATCCAAATTGAGTTAAATATCTTCCCATTAGAATATTAACACTTAAATAAGATTGTATTAGTGTTATAATCTCTTCGTATACGAAGAGATTATAACACTTAAGTGGTGAAAGAATGGAATAAAAACTGATTTGATAAGTAAAAAATCTTTGGATGTGGATCAACTTATGATAGGGGATGAAAAACCGCAGTGGATCGAAGAAAAGACAGAACGTAATAATTATCTAGAATAATAATTATTACGTTCTTTACAGGGAGCTGAATCATAACCATAACATAAGATTTGATTTTTTTACTTGGCAAATAAAAGGTTACGTAAAACAATCAATTAAATTAAGCCATGATCAAATAAAGATTCAGCTTTAACTGTTAGATATTCTATGGCGTAATGAATGTGGTTTTAATTACTCTTTAAACTGCGAATGCAACACATACTTTAGGTCCGGCAATAAATAATGAATGGAATAATATCTCCCAACATACCGAAACTCGCGGTAGTTTATGTAAGAATTACTATAATAAATTTTTCTATGCTTGATGAATATATGGAGCAGGAGGAATCTTAGCCGTTTGCGTTGAACTCAAATTTTTTTCTTTTCTTATGTACACACTCCCTCACACAATAATTAATGGTATAAATCTTCTGGTAACGTATTTGATAGGGCACCCTTTCACCTACAATGGGGCCCGTCCAAACGACTTCCCATGAGGGTCCCTTTCGATTTACTCATACTCAACTGAATAACATCAGTTGAACCTGTTTGTTTTTAATAAAAAGTGATACGATTCTTATAAGAATCTCTATCATAGAATCTAATAAAACGTCGAGTCATCATGTTTTTGAGATGCCGGGTGCCACGATCAAATGAAGGTTCAATTCTTTCTCTTTCTGTACCACTCATTCCCGGATGATTATCCGTGTTCTTCACGAATGATGATGCGTGCGTCTATTTTGTCTCGAGTCGTTTGAAGCATTTTTGTTCTTACGACTGTCACACAAAATCCGTGATTCTCTATTAATAGTTTCAACTTCTATATAGTTTTTGTCTATATTCATATTTGTATCATCTTCTTTTTCATAAATTTTGATAGTTATAGAGTTTATAATTGATTCATCTAATCTGCGCTTATTTTCAAACCAATTTTTTGAAGACTCTCCAACAATAAAAATATATATTCACACTTTGCAAGTTTTTCTATCTCTCCCATTAAAAAGCTCGACTATACAAATGCAAAATTCTAATATTCTGATCTAACAGAAAAATAGGATTTTGCATTATTAATCCGAGATAGAATGATTCGATACAAAAACGTAATTATTATTATTATTATTAAATTGGATGCTTGCTTGAATGGTAATCACTTATCTTTTATGATTGATGGTACGATAGAACCCTTTCCCGGTTATCCAATGGAATTCATTCAGATTGGAAAAACAATTTGAATAAGGAAAAACTATGATTTTTTGGTTAGAAAAAAATTCTATGTTCCAATATCGAATATAGAAATAGTATATACATATTCTTTTTCGGTGGGCTAGAAGGGGTTTGAACCCTTGACTTCATGGTTCAGAACCATGGGCTCGGATCCACCGAGCTGCAAACCCTATTGAAATGGGATGGAATCTTGACTGAAAAACTCAGTTTTTTAGTGATTCTCCTAAGATAAGATTCGGTTATTTTTTTTTTTATCCTTTAAAGAGGAAGAATATGTTTTTCTTTCACCTTAATCTCTTTCCAAAGATTAGGGTGAAAGAAAAATGAATCAACTAGTGAAACTAACTAAATTACAGTGTGTCAATCGTCTCAAATTCAAACTTGATTTCTTTCCATACTTCGCAAGCAGCAGCTAGTTCAGGACTCCATTTACAAGCTTCGCGAATAACCTCATTACCTTCACGAGCAAGATCACGTCCTTCGTTACGAGCTTGTACACAAGCTTCTAAAGCAACTCGGTTAGCTACTGCACCTGGTGCATTCCCCCAGGGGTGTCCCAAAGTTCCACCACCGAATTGTAATACAGAATCATCTCCAAAGATTTCGGTCAGAGCGGGCATATGCCAAACGTGAATACCCCCTGAAGCTACAGGCAAAACACCAGGCATAGATACCCAATCTTGGGTAAAATAAATACCACGGCTTCGGTCTTTTTCAATGTAGTCGTCACGAAGTAGATCAACAAAACCTAAAGTTACTTCACGTTCCCCTTCAAGTTTACCCACCACAGTACCGGAGTGAATGTGATCCCCACCGGACATACGCAATGCTTTAGCTAATACACGGAAGTGAATACCATGGTTTCTCTGTCTGTCAATAACAGCATGCATTGCACGGTGAATGTGAAGGAGTAGACCATTGTCCCGACAATAATGGGCTAAACTAGTATTTGCAGTAAAACCTCCTGTCAAATAGTCATGCATGACAATAGGCACTCCCAATTCTCTAGCGAATACCACCCTTTTCATCATTTCCTCACATGTACCTGCAGTAGCATTCAGGTAATGACCCTTAATCTCACCCGTTTCCGCTTGAGATTTATTAATAGCTTCTGCTACGAATAAGAAACGGTCTCTCCAACGCATAAACGGTTGAGAATTTACGTTTTCATCATCTTTAGTAAAATCAAGTCCACCACGAAGACATTCATACACTGCTCTACCATAGTTTTTAGCGGATAAACCTAATTTCGGTTTAATAGTACATCCCAATAAAGGACGACCATATTTGTTCAATTTATCTCTTTCAACTTGGATACCGTGAGGTGGACCTTGGAAGGTTTTGGAATATGCAGGAGGAATTCGCAAATCTTCCAAACGTAGAGCTCGTAAGGCTTTAAATCCAAATACATTACCTACAATGGAAGTGAACATGTTAGTAACAGAACCTTCCTCGAACAGATCCAAAGGATAAGCTACATAGGCAATATATTGATTTTCTTCTCCAGCAACGGGTTCGATGTCATAGCATCGACCTTTGTAACGGTCAAGGCTAGTAAGTCCATCGGTCCAGACAGTGGTCCATGTACCGGTGGAAGATTCAGCAGCTACTGCGGCTCCTGCTTCCTCAGGTGGTACTCCGGGTTGGGGAGTCATTCGGAATGCTGCCAGAATATCGGTGTCTTTGGTCTTATAATCAGGAGTATAATAAGTTAATCTGTAATCTTTAACGCCAGCTTTGAATCCAACACTTGCTTTAGTCTCCGTTTGTGGTGACGTGGGTCCCTCCCTACAATTCAATTGATAACTCTTGCAAGGATAAGGTCTGCTCGACAAATACTCAAAATTTTTGCAAGACGATGAATAGAATATCCGTCCTACTATACTTGCCTATCTTCGGGCGGAGATACTTCCCCGATGGTGAAACACTACCATTGTATATTATTCTTGATATGTGATGCAACCTAGTTGCTTTAATATTAGTGAGATCTTAGTAAGTCTTTTTTTTTTTTCTTCTTCGAACAAAGCTGAAACATTTGTTTCCAAACAAATATTTGCGTAGAGTAGATATCAATTACTTTTTGAGGAGAGAGAATGAAAGGAGAATCCTTTCTGCACCACTTACACCAATGATATACCCCCGGAAACAAAGGATAATGCCCAATTAATTTATTATTCATAACCTGGAAGAAAATACTTTTGATATAGGAGGTACAGATTCTGTTCAAGTTTCTTCCTGAGTCTTACCCAGATTGACCCGGAACCTCTTAAGTGTTAAACTGGTTGGTTGATGAGAATAGAAAGAAATTAAAGTATTCAATTTTCAAATGAGAAAAAAAAAAAAAGAAAAGAGCTAATTAGTATTCATGATCTAAATTCCCATTCTACATAGAATTCCGTGAAAGTCCTTCATTTTCACCTAAGAATAGAATAGAATAGAAAGAACTCTCTTACACATATTGGGAGTATGAGCTAGAATAGAAATTGACTAATTTATATTGAATGTGAATAGGTAAGGCGAGATGTAAGTGTAACTTTATTCATTCATTATTAACCGATCGACTTGATACCAAGGATCTTTATCAGTAAAATCAGCAAAAAAATTTAATACTATTGGAATCTCATGAAAAAAAATCCTCTTGCTCTTGGGGTTTCCGCACTTGTTGACAGGAATGTAGGACACATTACTCAGATTATTGGTCCAGTCTTAGATGTGGTTTTTCCTCCAGGTAAGATGCCCAATATTTATAACCCTTCAATAGTCAAAGGCCGAAATCCGGCTGGTCAAGAGATTAGTGTTACTTGTGAAGTACAACAATTATTGGGAAATAATAAGGTTAGAACTGTAGCTATGAGTGCTACGGATGGTCTAACTAGAGGAATGGAAGTTATTGACACAGGAGCCCCTCTAAGTGTGCCAGTTGGTGAAGCTACTCTTGGACGAATCTTTAATGTTCTTGGAGAACCCGTTGATAATTCAGGTTCCGTAGATGCTAGCACAACATTTCCTATTCATAGACCTGCTCCAGCCTTTACACAGTTAGATACTAAATTATCAATTTTTGAAACAGGAATTAAAGTAGTAGATCTTTTAGCTCCTTACCGTCGTGGAGGAAAGATTGGATTATTTGGAGGAGCTGGGGTGGGAAAAACAGTACTAATCATGGAACTGATCAACAACATTGCTAAGGCTCATGGAGGTGTATCCGTATTTGCTGGAGTGGGAGAACGTACCCGCGAAGGGAATGACCTCTACATGGAAATGAAAGAATCAAAGGTGATTAATGAACAAAACATTTCAGAGTCAAAAGTAGCCTTAGTTTATGGTCAGATGAATGAATCACCAGGAGCTCGTATGAGAGTTGGTTTAACCGCTCTAACCATGGCCGAATATTTTCGAGATGTTAATAAGCAAGACGTACTTCTATTCATTGACAATATCTTTCGTTTCGTTCAAGCAGGATCTGAAGTTTCTGCTTTATTAGGTAGAATGCCTTCTGCTGTGGGCTACCAACCAACTCTCAGCACAGAAATGGGTTCTTTGCAAGAAAGAATTACTTCCACAAAGGAGGGATCTATAACCTCCATCCAGGCAGTTTATGTACCTGCGGACGATTTGACTGACCCTGCCCCTGCTACAACATTTGCACACCTAGATGCTACTACTGTACTATCGAGAGGATTAGCTGCCAAAGGCATTTATCCGGCTGTAGATCCTTTAGATTCAACTTCTACTATGCTTCAACCTTGGATTGTGGGCGAACAACATTACGAAACTGCGCAGGGAGTTAAGCAAACTTTACAACGTTATAAAGAACTTCAAGACATTATAGCTATTCTTGGACTCGATGAATTATCGGAGGAGGATCGTTTAACTGTAGCAAGGGCACGAAAGATCGAACGTTTCTTATCACAACCTTTTTTTGTAGCAGAGGTCTTTACTGGTTCTCCGGGAAAATATGTTACTCTCGTAGAAACGATCAAAGGGTTCCAAATGATCCTTTCCGGAGAATTGGATGGTCTCCCCGAACAAGCTTTTTATTTGGTAGGTAATATTGATGAAGCTACCGCGAAGGCTGCAACCTTACAAGCATTTGGAGAGTGAAGAAAATGACCCTAAATCTTCGTGTAATGGCTCCTAATCGAACTGTCCGGAATTCAGAAGTTCAAGAGATCATTCTATCTACCAATAGTGGTCAAATTGGCGTATTACCTAATCACGCTCCACTTCTTACAGCTTTGGATATAGGAATTATGAAAGTACGTCTCAATGGGCAATGGTCTACTATGGCGTTAATGGGCGGGTTTGCTATGATGGACAATAATCAAATAACTATATTGGTAAATGAGGCGGAAGAAGCTACAGAGATCGATCCTGAAGAGGCTCGAGAGGCTTTCCAAAAAGCTCAGACTGACCTGGCTCAGGTTGAAGGTAGAAAACAAACTATTGAGGCTAATTTGGCGTCCAAAAGAGCTAAAGCACGGTTAGAAGCTATCAATACTACTTTTTCTTCTGCTTCTAATTAAACTATTCTTTAGTAAGTTTAAATTATTTTTTAGTAAGTAACGGAGAGAAATGGATTTCCAAAAACAAAACCTTTCTCTTTTTACTAAAAATTACTTTTTTACTAAGAGATTGATTATTAAAACTTATTAGATTCTATTGAAGGATCAATAGAATCTAATAAGTTTTACCTACTATTGGATTTGAACCAATGACTCTCGCCGTATGAAAGCGATACTCTAACCGCTGAGTTAAGTAGGTCATCTTCATTGTAACCATTGTTGCACCTATAAGCAACACGGTTTTGGCAATAATCCAATAAGATTTGTTAAAGCATTTTATATGATGCAATATCCACCTTGACAGAAGTTAATAGATAAAGTTATTATCTGAATGGAAGAAAAGGGCTATAGCTCAGCGGTAGAGCGCCTCGTTTACACGTGCGCCAATGCCTCTCAAAAAATGTTTATCGATTCATTCGATTCACATAAGAGATCTTATGTGAAATATCTATGTCTTACTCCATCGATCCAGGAGAACAGTAGCATGACAAAAAATTGGGATTGAAGTTTATCACTTAGATTCACAATTTAGTTAATGTTGATATGGTAAAATCCTATTTTATTCAATGCTAAGCATGATGGGGACAATACGAGGACCCCAAGATATTCTATTTTCGTTCTATGAACTTAAAGGTGTATAGAGTCTCATACTCTTTCCTCGAACAATAGAAACTCTTTTTGAGTAAATCAAATCCATGCTGGGAAATCAGGCAGACCCACGTCAACATGATAAACTTTTTGAAAGACTTTGGGATTGCTTTGGGAAATTTCTTTAAGCACACGGAGCCATCCTGTTATCTCTTTTTGGAAGAAGAAAGGATGGCAGACCAACTAATCCCTTCCTTGGTTGATGGAAGAGCCCAATGCGAGAAAGATGCATGTTGGGTTCCAAAAGCAGTTCAAAGCATATTCTCTAGGAAGAACAAGATTGAGCTGTTTCACCGAGAATGTCTACGGTTCGAATCCGTATAGCCCTACACCCACCCTCTCTCCACTAGGTTCGGTATGGTACCTATAACCCATTATGTAAGTGGTAATTCTTCCCGACCTCCATAATATACCCAATTATTTCACAGTTATAGAAATTTCTATAAATTTAAATTAATAGGAATTTCTAGTTGGGGAGAAGGGAAGGAGAGAATCGTTAGAAATACCGAAGCAGTTTTTCCTTCTCCATCAAATTTGATCCGAGGTATTTTTTTTTTTTTTTTTCTCGGGTAATGAATAATAGGATAATAAGACTCTCTTTGTTCTAAAAGACCTAAATCAATCAAAGATTTAGTTTTTTCGGTAAGGATAAGGAATATTAGATTATTTCTCAACGATCTTTACAGTATAAATCATAGCCATTTTTGAATCGAATGGTTGTGGCCGAGTCGCGTGGTTAACCAATAAAAGAAGGTATGTATATGAATATCTTTCAACCTTTCTCTATTTTTCCCCAATGTTAAAACCTCATGATGAATATAATATGTCGAAGAAGCAGCTTAACAGGTACGTATAGGGAAATGTCCTGCCAACATCACTGATCCCGTTGTTCATTCCATTCAGCGCCAAAAGCTCTTGGAAAGGCAAATTTGCGCAATACCGGATCGTTACCACACAAAAAAAAAGTCGCCTCTTCATTTATTTCATTAATTGTTCGGTATGGTAAGTTGCGAAACAATTACACTTGCGCGGGGCGCCGTCAAGAATATCACAAAGATACGCATAGGTCAGGTAAACTATTGAAGTAAATGAAAATTAAATAAATAGATTGATCGATAGAATTTTCGTATTCTATATGCTGCATGGTCCCACTCGATTAATGATCAATAAAATTTAAACAAGGGGATATATATATAATATATATGTATAGTAAATACTCCGTTTATTCATTCTTCGATAGGGATAGGGATTCAATCGATAGAATCAACAATCCCATATAGTTCTATTTCACGGGAGTGTGTTCATGTTCTCAATCCCGAAATACAATTTTTTCTTGCTATTTTTACCAATAGCTAGCCTGATTCCCCTGGTAGCTTTTCCAATTTCCGGTGCTTTAGCACCTGTTAGTAAAGGACCAGAAAAGTTTATTAGTTACGAATCAGGTATAGAACCTATGGGAGATGCTCGGATCCAATTCCAGATTCGTTATTATATGTTTGCTCCAGTTCCTGTTACTCCCGATGTTGAAACAGTTTTCCCTTATCCATGGGCTATGAGTTTTCGCGAATTGGGTATACCTGCTTTCATCGAAGCTTTAATTCCTGTTATTATTTCAATCGTTGGTTCGGTTTATGCACGGCGGAGAGGAGCATCGGAATGGTCTTAAACTACAAATATTTTAGCTGTGAAAATAAGATTGATAATTTTATAAAGCCAGTGATAAATTCAATAGATTCATCTTTACTTGATCGGACAACTCCAAATTCGATTGTCTTAACTACTTTTAATGATCTTCCGAATCGGGCTAGGCTTTCCAGTTTATGGCCACTTCCCTATGGTACCAGTTGTTGTTTTATCGAATCCGCCCCGTTAATTGGTTCACGATTTGATTCCGATCGCTATGGTCTGGTGCCAAGATCCAGTCCCAGACAAGCTGACCTCATAATAACGGCTGGCACCGTGACCATGAAAATGGCTCCTTCTTTAGTAAGGTTGTATGAACAAATGCCCGAGCCCAAATATGTAATTGCTATGGGAGCATGTACCATTACGGGAGGTATGTCCAGTACAGATTCTTACAGCACTGTTCGCGGAGTAGATAAATTAATTCCCGTAGATGTTTATTTACCGGGTTGCCCACCAAAACCAGAGGCTATTATAGATGCTATAGTGAAACTTCGTAAAAGGGTAGCTCGGGAAACGCATGAATATGAAACTAAGCTTGAACAAGGAAATAGATTCTTTACTTCAGATCATCAGTTTGAATTTATATCCAATATTCGTACTGGGGAATATAATCAACGGTTACTTCGTCAGTTTCCCGAAACTCAATTGGACCCTTTTTCAGAAATACCTCCCGAAACAACTGGAATACAAGAGTTAAGTATCTTTCCAAGGATTAATGAATAAGAGAGGGATCTGATACGAAAGAACGAGCCATCAAAATTTTTACTTTAATTAATACGTTGGATTTTTCTACAAATACTTCTACAGATAATGAAATGCAGGGCCGATTATCAGCTTGGCTAACCAAACATAGGTTAGCTCATAGATCCTTGGGTTTCGATTACCAAGGCATAGAGACTTCACAAATTAAATCCGAGGATTGGCCTTCTGTAGCTGTCGCTCCATACGTTTATGGTTCCAATTATCCTCGTTCTCAGTGCGCTTATGATGTGGCTCCAGGGGGGCTATTGGCTAGTGTATATCACCCAACGAGAGTACAAGATGATGCAGATCAACCCGAAGAATTATGTACAAAAGTTTCTATTTCGAGAGAAGACCCTAGAATTCCCTCTGTCTTCTGGATCCGGAAAAGTGCCGATTTCCAGGAACGGGAATCGTATGATATGCTGGGAATTATTCATGAAAGTCATCCACGTCTTGAACGTATATTGATGCCTGATACCCGGATTGGTTGGCCTTTACGCAAGGATCATATTGTGCCTGATTTTTACGAGCCACAGGATTCTTTTTAGATAGAAATAATAAAGATTTTTGCAATGACTATTCTTCCGATTAATAATATCTTATTGTTTCTTAAATAGGATTATTTGAAGATCAGGAGGTTCTTGCTAGTAGCACGGCATGGTCCCATCCACTTGCAACAACAAAGACCTCCCTTCTTATATAAAGAGGATCTTGATTCATTTATGCATGATCAAAGATCACGCATTCTATGCAAAAAATAATATTTGACATATATTCATTCCGAAAAAAGATTCCATTTATTCAATAAAAACCTTATTTTTCCAATTGATCCCCAAGAAAAGGCGTTGAGATGGGATAGAGACACACACTGGGACTAGGAAGGAACGAAACATACGTACCGATGGATCCCTTCCCCATTAAAAAAAAAATGATCATACCTTCACGGTAGTGAAATTATCACTATTTATAGTATGCCAGGAACCAGATTTGAACTGGTGACACGAGGATTTTCAGTCCTCTGCTCTACCGACTGAGCTATCCCGGCTCCGCCCTTCCCCACCCTTCCGTCCGAAAGCTCATTTGTAACCAAGTGAATGAATCTTAAATCCCAACCTTAATCGGTTGGGGATTTTTATGCTCAAACCCCCCAAAAAAATCTTATCTATTATAGAGGGTGGGGAATTATAGTATAGATGGAAAAAGTAACTGATAAACAAATCTTTAATGGTTCGGTATAAGTTACTCTTCATCTACTCTCCATCATATTATTATTATTACATAAAATGTACTTTAATTGCAATCTTTTATTACACAAAATAGACTTTAATCGCAATCTTTTTAAACTTGTTTTTCAAATAAAAAGGGTTCGCCGGTTGGTTCTCGGTCGCCTCCTTATCCCATTCCGAATCCCATTATGAAATGAAAAATATGATACTGTTCAACTTTCTTTGTTGGCTATTCCCTACTATAGCTATGGGAATTTTTTCCACCGAAAGTATTAAATCCCAATATTGAATTGGATATTTAATTTGGAATAAATCAAACTTTCTCTGAGGATAGAGGGACTTGAACCCTCACGGCCTATAAAGCCAACGGATTTTCTCCTTACTACAATTCACATTGTTGCTGAGATTAGCATGTAAAATCGGACTCTATCTTTAACCTCGTCTAATCATCCACTATAAGATTGATCCGTTAGATATTAGATAATAGATATCTTTTAGAAAAATAAATATATTGAATGATGAATGACCCTCGAATTTTAAATCAACTTAAGCATCTTATTATTGATCAAACAATAACATGATCTGAGTATGATCTATGATAGTATCTTTCACTTCTTCCTCTTCAGGAATAGATGAAACATTATATCATATAATTCATATCTATATGATTTATTTCATAGATACGGTATTGAGGATCACTCGTTGGGATAGCTTCCATCGAGTCTCTGCACCTATCCCGTTCGTTCATGAAACGAAACAACGGAATTTGGCTCAGGATTGCCTATTGTTTCCACCGAGGTTTCCCTGAATCTGAAAGCTATCACTTAGTAAGTTCCTATACTAAGGCTCAATCCAATCAAGTCCGCAGCGTCTACCAATTCCGCCATACCCTCCTCCGTTCCGAAAGAATAAGAATGAAGCATATTCTATTCTATTCCATGTTTTATTTCTGTAGTTTCACCAAAACCTATTTATTGAACTATAAAGAAAAACATATCTTTCTATGTTTAATATTATTTACCATGACCAGAAATAATTATAGCCTTTTTCCAGTTTTCATGCAATGTTCGTTCCTACCTGAATCGAAAAAATAAAGATTTTTTTTATCCATATCAATTCAGATTTTATCATTGTCACAATTCTTTATATTCAGTTATGCTTAAATACAATCTGTGTTATTGAATTTGAAATACAATCTGTATTATTGAATTTGAATACAACCTATATCATTCGTTGAATTATGGAGGTTAAATAGCTTTTTATTATGGATATTATTTAAAAGTGTTTGTTCCTTTCTTTATAAAAACATAGCGTAATTCTTTTCTTTTTAATAAAGCCTGCTTAGCTCAGAGGTTAGAGTACCGCACTTGTAATATAATGGTCATCGGTTTGATTGACTCCGATAGCTGGCTCCTCCTTTGTCATTTCTCCCCGTCTCTCTCATTATTCTAATTATTCGGAAAAATAAAAGAATGGGGATGATTATTCATTTCTTTCCATTTGTTTGTTTATTGAATCTCTGTTAAGATATTCTCTAGATATGAGAGAGATCGATAATTGGATATGAAAAGAATAATTAGGGAATCGAGGAGAAACAAATTGGAATAATCTCTAATGAAAAGATTTGATTCTTTCCGGGAAAAAAAAAAGAAAGATTTCTTCAGATTAAACATTTGTTTCATCACCGGATAGTTTATGTATGCTATCACCCTTTCATCAATTTTTCTTGCAAAACAAGGAGTTCCTACGTCCCGTTACCGAGGACCCCGCGTAAAAATAATACGCCGTCTGGGGAGGTTACCAGGGCCAACTCAGAAAACGCACAAAAAAAAGCCTGATTTTATTAACAGATCTACTTCTAGTAAAAAAGCCTCTAAATATCGTGTTCGTTTGGAGGAGAAACAGAAGTTGCGTTTTCATTACGGATTAACCGAGCGACAATTACTTGAATATGTTCGTATTGCTAGGGGAGCCAAGGGCTCAACAGGCCAAGTATCATTACAATCACTCGAAATGCGTTCAGATAATATCATTCTTGGATTGGGTATGGCTCCTACCATTCCCGGAGCAAGACAAATGGTTAACCATAAACATATTCTGGTCAATTATTGTACAATAAACATACCAAGTTATCGTTGCAAACCCAAAGATATTATTACTATGAGGAATCGGCCAAAATCTCAAGCTATGATTACAAGAAATAGAGATTCCTCTCGTAAATATAAAAAACCGAATCATTCGACTTTCCATTCATCACAAAATATAGGATTAGTTAATCAGATAATAGATCGTGAATGGATTGATTCAAAAATTAAGGAATTGCTAGTTGTGGAATATCATTCTCGTCAAGCTTAAAAAAAAGAAAAAAAAAATGCTTGATGTTTTTATAGGTTTTTATAGAGAATATTCGGGTTTCCAATGGTAATTCTTCAGATAAAAAAAATTGCTTTATGGGGATTCGGATCTCTTTTTATTGCTCCCATACCATATGTTTTGTTTGTTCTACCACGAATCAATTACTAATCAAAGTTCCATTATCTGCTATATATTATGGATCGAATTAGAGATATTCCTGCATAGTTATTCTATCCAAATAATGATATAAAACACAATTCAAAAAGATTTTTGTATTATTAATAAATAATGTATCTCAAAGAATCGAGGTGTGAATACGGAAAGAGAGGGATTCGAACCCTCGGTAAGCAAAAGCCTACATAGCATTTCCAATGCTACACCTTAAACCACTCGGCCATCTTTCCTTTTCCTATGGTACTTCTCCAGTTTAATCCATATCTTTATAAGATAACAAGATCCTTTTAGTAATTGTTATTATTGGGGTAGAATCAGTTCTATTCTATATTTGTCCCGATTCCCCGGAACAAGATAAAAACGAAAGAATTTTAAAATTCAAGAAACATCTGAAAAGACGAATAACCCCTCCTAAATATCAATGATACATTTCAAAAATTTAACCTCTTCGGAACTTAGATCTCTAAAAAACAAAAGCAGATTCTATTTGATATTATATGTATATGTATGTGTCATTATTAATAATGACACATATATATTATTCTTTTTATTCCTTCCTAGTTCCCCAGCCCGTCTAGGAAAAAGAAGGAACATGATTATTCGAGGATCATCACAAATACTGAAAACAATAAATTTGTGATAGAGTTGTACAAAAAAAGGTTATTTATATTGATGATTCTACCTTTCAGTCAGAATTGCTTATGAACTAATGAAATTAAAATTGAATTTTATAATTCTTTGCTTTCTCCGGAAAAGAATCTTTTTCTGGTTATTGAATAATGATTCGAGAATCTTTCGTAAGGGGATTGGATTGAGATGCCTTTACACACTCACTCCCAATCTCGAGTAAAATAAAAAGATGTTAATGATTTTTCATAATATAATGAAAGCTCATTTATGGATCTATCCTCAAAAAAAAAATGGTGAAAGATTAACGGAATTATAACTGACTATGCCTAGATCCCAGAGAAACGATAATTTTATTGATAAGACTTCTACAATTGTAGCAGATATTCTGTTGCGGGTAATTCCAACTACCCGAAGGGAAAAAGAAGCATCTACTTATTACAGAGATGGTGTGATTCGATTCTTGATTCCGGGAACATATGAAACTTACGCTTAGTGAAGGTGAGTTTCAGGAATATAATGAGACAATTCCTTCCACCGTGTATCCTCGGTTGATGCAGCCCTAGATACTTCAATTTCCTATGAATTATGGTATTGAGCAAGGGGTTGAACCCATGAAAAAAAAAAAAAAAAAAAATAGACTTTGAAAAAGAAAGTAAGTTTTTATTCCATGGACATGCATAGGGGAGAAGCACTACGTGTAGGAATCGGCAACACAAAGGCTTCGTTATAGTTCATACAAATTATCCGCTTTCCGAAGCTGATAAAGAATTTGTGGTTGGGACAACGAACTTCCATCTCGTTTGTATTCTGGATACCCATATAACCATCGAAGGTTGCCGAAGTAGCGAACCCCTGGAAAATACGAAGCGTTGAGAACGAAGAAATTGTTAAAGTTTATATTTCTAACAACAGAAATTAATCCTTGCAAGAAGGATGGCTAGAGATAAATTATGGAGACACTAGCCCCTGCCAGTTTATGATGTTGGGTAAGAATCTTTTTGATTCTATAGAGCATTCCCCTTCTTGTACACCATACAGGAGAAGCCGTACGAGGTGAAAATCTCACGTACGGTTTTGAAACGGGGCTCAGTTTCCTCGAGCAACCGTAACGAATGTCAGCTCAATCTGAAGGAGAATATGCGGAAGCCTTACAAAATTATTACGAAGCCATGCGCCTAGAAATTGATCCTTATGATCGAAGTTACATACCGTATAATATAGGGCTTATTCACACAAGTAATGGAGAACATACGAGGGCTTTAGAATATTATTTCCAAGCATTAGAACGAAATCCATCCTTGCCACAAGCTTTCAATAATATGGCTGTGATCTGTCATTACGTGCGACTATCTATACTACAGAATTTGCTGGTTGAGAACTACCGGGAATGAACAAAGGGTGGTTTCTACATATTCACTATTATTAAGTAATAGTTTTTATTAGCTGTAGAAAGGAAATCCTCATGGAAGCCCGGACATGGGGAAATGAATGAAGCCTATACTATATGCTCTACGGATAAGATGATTCAATTGATAAAGAAAGCGTCGCAAAGATCGATTATCGGAAGCTTGGGCTGATACGACAGAATCTGCTTACTTACAAAAAAGTATAGTATAAAATCAACTTGTGTAATAGAGCCGATTTAATGAGCGAGCAGCGGTGTAGCATCGAATCCTAAGGAAAAAAAAAAAAAAAAACACTTTTCAATAAATTAAAATTTTCGATCGAGTATTTTTTAAAAAAAAGAATCTCTTGGAGTAAGATAGTTACCATTCGAAAAAAAAAATTACATCTCTAAAAAAAAAAAGAGAGAGATGTTTTTTGGATTCAATTCCCGTTCTTGGTAGGAGAAGGGATAAGATTTGGTTCCCCTGTTCGGGGTTCAATCCCAAACATACTTCACCAACTATTCCGGCTTCTTTTTTGAGTACATAAATCCATAGCATAGTTTGCAAATAAATTTTCTTTGATTTATTTCATCATTTATGTATGTACGTAAAAGGGAAACTGAATAATATTTGATGGAGCCGTATGAGGTAGGAAACCCTCAAGTACGGTTCTAAGGGAGGGAACCTTTTTGGAGTTGACTGACCTATCCCGACCGAGGAGAGCAAGCCATTCAGCAAGGGGATTTTGAGACTTCTGAAGCTTGGTTCGACAAAGCTGCTGATTACTGGGAACAAGCTATATCACTTGCTCCAAGCAATTACATTGAAGCACAGAATTGGTTGAAAATTGCAGGACGTCTTAAAGATTCATAACATACATTTATAATTGATCCTTCCATATTCTCGGCTTTTTATATTATATGGGATTTGAAGGAACGGTTATAATTGTATCCCATCTAGTAGTCGAATTAGATTCTTTTTTTTTTTTATTATCCCCTCCCCTTATAGCCTCTTCCTTTACAACCCTTTCGTTGTAGGAATAAATTAAGCATTCATAGAAAAAGTAAGATTATCTATGTATGCTTAATAGGTTCCTATTCGGAGGAATGAGAAGAAATCTAACAAAAGATAGAAACGTTTTCAACCATTTCATTTATGGATAACCAACCATATCTGGTCATTATTGTGGAATAACTAAGTATAACCAATCATTATCGGATAATACATTATGTATACATAATATATTTACGTCTTTTCCGTATCATATTACGATATATTCATATTTATTGTTTGCTTTACGAGATACAAGCTAGGCTGTATACATTGTATATGCATATACAATGTAGGCTGGGTAAAGACTTATCAAAACTGATCTTATATAATGATATAGTTATTGTAATAATACAATTGTGAGCTAAGGAAGAACTCAATCAAATAGTGGTCCATTAAGCACCTTCGAGGTGTGTCATAATAAAATTGAATACCTGCCCTAGGTAGCTTCTGTATCATAGTCGTCCCAGTTATAAACCGGTAAAGAAAAAAGTTTGGAGAATCTATAGCTTTCAGAAGTTCACCAATTACTCTTGGCGGGTTTCCCCCGTGTCCTATCCGGAAAGAGGAGAACTTCGATGACTATCCGTTCACCGGAACCAGAAGTCAAAATTACGGTAGAAAGGGATCCTATAAAAACCTCTTTTGAGAAATGGGCTAAACCTGGGCATTTCTTAAAGACTCTGGCTAAGGGCCCTAATACTACCACTTGGATTTGGAACCTACATGCCGATGCTCATGATTTTGACAGTCATACCAATGATTTGGAAGATATTTCTCGCAAAGTCTTTAGTGCTCACTTTGGGCAATTAGCCATCATTCTCGTTTGGCTAAGCGGTATGTACTTCCATGGGGCTCGTTTCTCCAATTATGAAGCGTGGCTTAGTGATCCTACTCACATTAAACCTAGTGCTCAGGTTGTTTGGCCAATAGTGGGTCAGGAGATTCTAAATGGAGATGTAGGTGGAGGTTTTCGGGGAATACAAATAACCTCTGGCTTTTTCCAAATTTGGCGAGCCTCTGGAATAACTAGTGAATTACAACTGTACTCTACTGCAATAGGTGGATTGGTTCTCGCAGCGTTAATGCTCTTTGCTGGTTGGTTTCACTACCACAAAGCTGCTCCCAAATTGACCTGGTTCCAAGATGTAGAATCTATGTTGAATCATCATCTGGCAGGACTCTTAGGATTAGGTTCTCTATCCTGGGCAGGACACCAAGTACACGTCTCTCTACCTATTAACCAACTTTTAGACGCTGGAGTAGATGCTAAAGAAATCCCTCTTCCTCATGAATTCATTCTAAATCGTGATCTTTTAGCTCAACTTTATCCAAGTTTCGCTAAAGGGCTAACCCCATTCTTTACCCTAAATTGGTCAGAATATTCGGATTTTTTAACTTTTCGTGGAGGACTAAATCCAATAACGGGGGGGTTGTGGCTGACCGATACTGCCCATCATCATTTAGCTATTGCAGTTGTTTTTCTTATAGCCGGTCATATGTATAGAACTAATTGGGCCATTGGTCATAGCCTGGAGCAGATTCTAGAAGCTCATAAAGGTCCATTTACAGGTGAAGGGCATAAGGGCCTTTATGATATTCTAACCACCTCATGGCATGCTCAATTGGCTCTCAACCTAGCTATGCTAGGTTCTTTAACAATTGTGGTAGCTCATCACATGTATTCCATGCCTCCTTATCCATACCTGGCTACTGACTATGGTACTCAACTTTCTTTGTTCACACATCACATGTGGATTGGTGGATTTCTCATAGTTGGAGCTGCTGCACATGCAGCCATCTTCACGGTAAGGGACTACGATCCAACCACTCAATACAACAATTTATTAGATCGTGTTCTTAGACACCGCGATGCAATAGTATCACATCTCAACTGGGCATGTATCTTCCTAGGGTTCCACAGCTTCGGCTTATATATCCATAATGACACCATGAGTGCTTTAGGACGTCCCCAAGACATGTTCTCAGATACTGCTATACAATTACAACCTGTATTTGCCCAATGGGTACAAAATACCCATGCTCTAGCACCTAGTTTAACGGCTCCCAATTCAGCAGCAAGCACCAGCTTAACCTGGGGAGGTGGTGACTTAGTAGCAGTGGGTGGCAAGGTGGCTTTGTTACCAATTCCGTTAGGAACCGCAGACTTTTTGGTACATCACATTCATGCATTTACTATCCATGTAACTGTATTGATCCTACTTAAAGGTGTTTTATTTGCTCGCAGTTCTCGTTTAATACCCGATAAAGCTAATCTTGGTTTTCGTTTTCCCTGCGATGGACCCGGAAGGGGAGGAACGTGTCAAGTATCTGCTTGGGATCATGTTTTCCTAGGTTTATTTTGGATGTATAACTCAATCTCAGTGGTAATATTTCACTTTAGCTGGAAAATGCAATCTGATGTTTGGGGTAGTATAAGTGACCAAGGGATAGTGACTCATATTACAGGAGGAAACTTTGCACAAAGTTCAATTACCATTAATGGATGGCTTCGCGACTTTTTATGGGCACAGGCCTCTCAAGTAATCCAATCCTATGGTTCCTCGTCATCTGCATATGGTCTTCTATTCTTGGGTGCTCACTTTGTCTGGGCTTTCAGTCTAATGTTCTTATTTAGTGGTCGTGGATACTGGCAAGAACTCATCGAATCTATCGTTTGGGCTCACAACAAATTAAAAGTTGCTCCTGCTATCCAGCCTAGAGCCTTAAGCATTGTACAAGGCCGTGCTGTGGGGGTAGCTCATTACCTCCTGGGTGGAATTGCCACGACATGGGCATTCTTCCTAGCAAGAATCATTGCAGTAGGATAATGGCTAGGAGGATCCGAAAAGCATTACGGCATCAAGATTTCCGAAATTCAGCCGGGGCCTATCCCAAGACCCAACTACTCGTCGTATTTGGTTCGGTATTGCTACCGCACATGACTTCGAGAGCCATGATGATATTACTGAAGAGCGCCTTTACCAAAAAATTTTTGCTTCTCACTTTGGTCAGTTAGCAATAATCTTCTTGTGGACCTCCGGTAATTTATTCCATGTAGCTTGGCAAGGTAATTTCGAAGCATGGGTACAAGATCCTTTACATACAAGACCTATTGCTCATACAATATGGGACCCTCATTTCGGTCAACCAGCTGTAGAAGCGTTTACTCGAGGAGGGGCTCCAGGCTCAGTCAATATTGCTTATTCCGGCGTTTATCAATGGTGGTACACGATTGGCTTGCGTACTAATCAGGATCTTTATACTGGAGCTCCCTTTTTGCTAATTCTCTCTGCTCTTTCTTTGATAGCGGGTTGGTTGCATTTACAACCTAAATGGAAACCAAGTGTCTCGTGGTTCAAAAATGCTGAATCTCGTCTCAATCATCATTTGTCAGGACTCTTTGGAGTAAGTTCTTTGGCTTGGACGGGGCATCTAGTTCATGTTGCCATTCCCGAATCAAGAGGTGAGCACGTAAGATGGGATAATTTACTGACCGCATTACCACACCCTCAAGGTTTAGGGCCTCTCTTCGTGGGGCAGTGGAGCGTTTATGCTCAAAATGCTGATTCTGGTAGTCATTTATTTGGTACTTCCCAAGGAGCAGGTACTGCTATTCTAACCTTCCTTGGAGGATTTCATCCGCAAACTCAAAGTTTATGGTTGACTGATATTGCTCATCATCATTTAGCTATTGCCTTTGTTTTCCTCGTAGCCGGTCATATGTACAGAACTAACTTTGGAGTTGGACATAGTATAAAGGAGATTCTAGAAGTACATACTCCTCCGAGAGGCCGATTGGGACGTGGACATAAGGGCCTTTACGACACAATCAATAATTCTCTCCACTTTCAATTAGGTCTTGCTTTAGCTTCTCTGGGAGTTATTACTTCTTTAGTGGCTCAACATATGTATTCCTTACCTGCTTATGCATTCATAGCACAAGACTTCACTACTCAAGCTGCATTATATACTCATCATCAGTACATTGCTGGGTTTATTATGACGGGTGCGTTTGCTCATGGAGCCATATTCTTTATTAGGGATTACAATCCGGAACAGAATAAGGGTAATGTATTGGCGAGAATGTTGGAACATAAAGAAGCTATCATATCTCATCTAAGTTGGGCTAGTTTATTCCTGGGTTTTCATACCTTGGGACTCTATGTCCATAACGATGTTATGCTTGCTTTTGGTACTCCGGAGAAACAAATCTTGATTGAACCCGTATTCGCTCAATGGATCCAATCCACTCATGGCAAAGCTTTATATGGTTTTGATGTACTCCTATCCTCGGCAAATAGTCCAGCGTTTAATGCTGGTCAAAGCATCTGGTTACCCGGTTGGTTGGATGCTATTAATAATAATAGTAACTCGCTATTTCTAACCATAGGTCCCGGAGATTTTTTGGTTCATCATGCCATTGCTTTGGGTTTACACACAACCACGTTGATCCTAGTAAAAGGTGCTTTAGATGCACGTGGCTCCAAGCTAATGCCAGACAAAAAAGAATTTGGTTATAGTTTTCCATGCGATGGTCCGGGACGAGGTGGGACTTGTGATATTTCAGCTTGGGATGCTTTTTATTTGGCAGTCTTTTGGATGTTAAATACTATTGGATGGGTTACATTCTATTGGCATTGGAAGCATATTACCTTATGGCAGGGAAATGTAGCTCAATTCAACGAATCTTCTACTTATTTAATGGGATGGTTAAGAGATTACTTGTGGTTAAATTCCTCGCAACTTATTAATGGATACAATCCATTTGGTATGAACAGTTTATCCGTTTGGGCATGGATGTTCCTATTTGGGCATCTCGTTTGGGCTACTGGATTCATGTTTCTTATCTCTTGGCGTGGATACTGGCAGGAACTTATTGAGACTCTAGCATGGGCTCATGAACGTACACCTCTAGCTAATTTGGTGCGCTGGAGGGATAAGCCAGTGGCTCTTTCTATTGTTCAAGCAAGATTAGTTGGATTAGCTCATTTTTCTGTGGGTTATATATTTACTTATGCGGCTTTCCTAATTGCTTCTACATCAGGCAAATTTGGCTAGTCATCATCTCTAGTAAGATCAGAATTATTGAATTAAGCCTACCCTTGGATCGGGACTGACTAGACTTAGACTAATGGTAGGCCTAATTCCATTCCACTGAATGAAATAGTTAGGAGTGAAAGAAGAAGTAGAGAAAGAGATGAATCCTCTTTCATTCCAAAATTTGACATAAAAATGTTATTTATTATTAATTGAACCACTATGGCAAGAAAGAGTCTTATCCAGAGGGAGGAAAAGAGGCAAAAGTTGGAACAAAAATACCATTCTATTCGTCAATCTTTAAAAGAGAGGATGAGTAAGGTTTTCTCATTAGATGAAAAATGGGAAATTCATAGAGAATTACAATCCTTACCACGTAATAGTGCACCTACACGTCTTCATCGTCGTTGTTTCCTAACTGGAAGACCTAGAGCTAATTATCGAGACTTTGGTTTATCTAGGCACGTGCTTCGTGAGATGGCTCATGCATGTTTGTTGCCCGGAGTAACAAAATCTAGTTGGTAAAGAAGAAAAAATTCGGAAAGATTGGATATGAATGCAATTGAGAATAATCCCTAAAAGGGAAATTCTTGATGTTCGAATATTATTTGTCCAGTGAATCATGTTTATATATTAATTAATAATAATAATAATAATAATATATATAATATATATATAAATTGCGCGGGGTAGAGCAGCCTGGTAGCTCGCAAGGCTCATAACCTTGAGGTCACGGGTTCAAATCCCGTCTCCGCCAAAACCAAAGTTTTTAGCCTTTTCCAGTTTATGTATGAATCTCTATACCTTTATTTTATTCAAGAATTAAAAAAAAACGAATCTAAGATTATATTAATTCTATATTCCACTTATATCCTTTGGGGGGAATGGGCGGGTAGCGGGAATCGAACCCGCATATTCTCCTTGGCAAGGAGGAATTTTACCATTAAACCATACCCGCAACTGCTTTTATCTCATTCTCCACTATATTAGTAGATTTACTTGTATATAGTCAATTATTGATTAATAATGCAAATTTAAATTACTTATTCTTTATATTGAAAGACGGAACGAATCGGTAATGGAACCCAACCCTCCCCTGGGAAACACTTTAGATTTTGTGCCTCAGTGTTTTAATTCAACCAAGGGGGGGGGGATGCTGCAAATTAGCCAAAAACTTAGGATATGGAGGAGTTAAGGATACCTACTAAAAAGACTGATCCGATCCGTGGCGAAGCACCCGAAAATACGACATTTTTGTTACTTGACCAACCGTTAGGAGAGGCAGGCACAACAGGCACACCAATTACTGGGAGAAATGAAATCGCGATTAATGCAAACACAGCCAACTGAAAGGCAATAGTCATGGTTGTGGTTTTCCAGGTTCTTAACGAATGAAACGGATTATACCATCTGATCCCTATCTGGCATAGATCTTGAAAACCAAGCCAAATGTATCATATAAACAATTTAATTCGACTATATTTATAATTGAGCCTTATTAACTTCTCCCATCTCCAGATGATGCTTTTTTGCATCTCTTTCAAAAGAGAGATATTATATATTATTCACACAATATAAATATTTACTAATAATTATGGTACCGATATTATAGATGCTACCGAAAGAAGTTACATAGAATGGATTTTAGGAGAGATGGCCGAGTGGTTTATGGCTCCGGTCTTGAAAACCGGTATAGTTTCAGCGCTATCGAGGGTTCGAATCCCTCTCTCTCCTTCCGTCGAAGGATCATCGCATTCACGAATCTAGTTATCAATATCAATTGATTTTAAAGCTCGGCTATGAATAGCCGAGCTTTTAGCAGGAACCTGCAAAGACGGTATTTATCACTCGTATTCGGGGAAGCTTTTTCTTAGCTGAGCTGGAATTCCAGCTTACTCATTGCTATTCACTCCTCTAGTTAAGGGGTGTCATAGAAAGGACAGGTTCGGAATCACGGTCAATTCCTTTCTCAAATCCGGCTGCAGCTGCACGAGCTCTTCCTGCATGCCATAAATGACCTACAAAGAAAAAGAATCCTAGAACAAAATGGGAGGTAGCTAACCAACTCCGAGGAGAAACATAGTTCACTGCATTAATCTCAGTAGCTACTCCACCTACGGAATTCAAAGAACCTAAAGGGGCATGAGTCATATATTCCGCCGAGCGTCGTTCCTGCCAAGGCTGTATGTCTTTTTCCAACTTATTTAAATCCAAACCATTAGGACCCCTTAGGGGTTCCAACCATGGAGCACGAAGATCCCAGAAGCGCATCGTTTCTCCCCCAAAAATAATCTCTCCAGTGGGGGAACGCATAAGGTATTTACCTAAACCAGTGGGTCCTTGAGCAGAACCTACGTTAGCTCCAAGGCGTTGGTCTCTAACCAGAAAGGTAAAAGCTTGAGCTTGAGAGGCCTCTGGACCAGTAGGACCATAAAATTCGCTAGGATAAGCTGTATTGTTAAACCAAACGAAGCAACAAGCGATGAAACCAAAGACGGAAAGAGCCCCTAAACTATAAGATAAGTAAGCTTCTCCAGACCATACGAAAGCACGACGAGCCCATGCAAAAGGTTTGGTTAGAATGTGCCAGATTCCACCGAAAATACAAATGGAACCTAACCAAACATGTCCCCCAATTATATCTTCCAAATTGTCTACACTAACAATCCAACCTTCTCCACCGAAAGGTGATTTGAGTAAATAACCGAATATAACACTTGGACTAAGGGTAAGATTTGTTATTTTCCTTACATCTCCACCACCGGGAGCCCAAGTATCATATACGCCCCCAAAATACAAGGCTTTGAACGCTAGAAGGAGAGCACCAACACCTAGCAAGATTAGGTGAATACCTAAAATAGTGGTCATTTTGTTCTTATCTTTCCATACATAACCGAAAAATGGAAAGGATTCTTCTAAAGTTTCGGGTCCGATAAGTGCGTGATAAACACCCCCAAAACCTAAAACTGCGGAAGAGATTAAGTGAAGTACTCCGGATACGAAGTATGGGAAGGTATCTACAACTTCTCCGCCAGGACCTACTCCCCATCCCAAAGTAGCCAGATGGGGAAGTAGAATTAAACCTTGTTCATACATAGGCTTTTCCGGTACGAAATGAGCTACTTCAAATAAGTTCATCGCTCCAGCCCAGAACACAATCAATCCGGCATGAGCCACGTGGGCACCAAGTAATTTACCAGATAAGTTTATAAGTCGGGCATTACCGGCCCACCAAGCAAAGCCAGTGGTTTCTTGATCACGACCACCTAAAGCCAAGGTTCCATTAAAGAGCGTTTCCACGGGGTAGAACCTCCTCGGGGAATACAAGGTTTTCATGAGGCTGATCCTGGGCCGCCATCCAAGCACGAATACCCTCGTTCAAAAGAATATTTTTGGTGTAGAAAGTTTCAAACTCAGGATCTTCTGCTGCACGGATCTCCTGAGAGACAAAGTCATATGCCCGCAGATTCAAGGCTAGACCAACTACTCCGATAGCACTCATCCATAAACCAGTTACGGGTACGAATAACATGAAGAAATGTAACCAACGTTTGTTGGAGAAAGCAACACCGAAAATTTGGGACCAGAAACGATTAGCGGTAACCATGGAATAAGTCTCTTCAGATTGAGTTGGGTTAAAAGCACGGAATGTATTTGCACCATCACCATCCTCGAATAGAGTATTTTCCACAGTAGCACCGTGAATAGCACATAGAAGAGCAGCACCCAATACTCCAGCGACTCCCATCATATGAAATGGGTTTAAAGTCCAATTGTGGAAACCCTGGAAAAAAAGGATAAATCGGAAGATAGCTGCTACACCGAAGCTGGGTGCGAAGAACCAACCAGACTGGCCCAATGGATAGATCAGGAATACAGAAACAAAAACAGCAATCGGGCCAGAGAATGCAATTGCGTTGTAGGGACGCAATTGTACAGATCGAGCAAGTTCAAATTGGCGCAACATGAAACCTATTAAAGCAAAGGCACCGTGTAGAGCAACGAAGGTCCATAAACCACCCAATTGGCACCAACGAGTAAAGTCTCCCTGTGCTTCAGGACCCCATAATAGCAGCAAAGAGTGTGCTAAACTATCAGCAGGAGTAGAGACTGCGGCAGTCAGAAAGTTACAACCTTCCAAATAAGAACTAGCCAATCCGTGAGTATACCATGAGGTTACAAAGGTTGTACCCGTAAACCATCCACCCAGAGAAAAATAGGCACAGGGAAAAAGCAATAGACCAGACCAACCCACGAATACAAAACGATCTCTCCTTAGCCAGTCGTCCATGTTATCAAACAAACCTTTTTGCTCTTTGGAAAACTTTCCAATGGCTATAGTCATAGCGATTCTCCCATTCAACTATTTCAACCATTTTTGGGCACCTTATCACTATCAAATCATTGAAAGAAAGATATCATATTCGATCATCCACGGACGATCCTTTTTCTTTCTTTGCCCCCTCCAAAGAATTCTCTGATCAATTTTGTAAATGCATCATCATAGTCCATTTGTTGGTTCAAAGCATTCAATATATATAGAATGAATCTTTGTCTGGTCTCGAAACGAACTTAGCAAAGACCTTTTAGAGGGTAGGTAAGCTTTTCTTTTCTCCCTAGTATTTTCTCCCACAAGGATTGATTCCCCTTCCTTTTGATGTCCCTTTAACCCAATATTATTGAAATTCTTTGAATCCCCTTCTTAGATCCGTTTGAGTAATAGAAGTAACGTCTCTTATCCTTATTTCATCGGGATGCATCTATTTTACATTCTTCTTCCGTAAAAAATAGGGTATAAATTTATACATATGTATTTATAAACCAAGAAACTTTTCCAACTTATGGGGAGCAAGTAGTAGGAGAAGGAAAGAGGGAAAAGAGGCGGGATTCAATTCTAAAAATTTAAACATTTTAATGTGAATGAAAAATTAACTTCTTTTTCATTTTGAAAAGCCTGATTTTTTTGATTCCAGACTTATCTTTGATATAAAATTCACATTTACGATTTTGAGTCAATTTTGATATTAGGGTAGCCAACTTATATACAATATAATAAGTCAAGTTTACTATTTTCATAAAATTGATGATCTTTCTCACTTTCCATACCAAACGTTTAAGGATTTATCATTAGTCATGGAGTGGATCGATCGGGATTCGAATTCCCCCGCTCACCTTCATAAAATAAAGGGATTTTTTTGATCAAATATTGATCATTCATTATATTATTCAGAATTCCCCTGTTGATCTGATCTAAGGGATTAATTCTCGGGGGGCCGCCCGGCCTATACTAATTACACCATTCCTTTCTAATTTCATTCCTTTCTAATTTCATTCCTTTCTTCGGACATACATCGATCGTATATATGGATATGGAAAGCTCCTAACTCTTGACTAACCTTAACTAATGCCCCATTAATTCTTTCCTCCCGGTTCGTACCAAAACAGGTAATCCATCATGTTATGAGCTAATAGATATTTCCACGCAATTATCCACGAGAGTTGGACTGGATGGAGCAATAATACTCCACTCCCGAATTGCTAAAAAATGGAAACTTATAAGACCACTATATATTCTTTTTGCTCGATATAGAGAATTCTAATTATGAATTTTAAATTGTAATTATTCAAATTATTATGTTTTTTGATAAAACTTTCTTTCTCATCTGACTATTCCAATTCATTAAGTGTTCGTGAGTGGATTCTCATCCAGGATGATATAAAATGGAATAGAATACCTTCTATGGCTATGGAGAAAATATGGAAGCCCTTTATCGGATTTGAACCGATGACTTACGCCTTACCATGGCGTTACTCTACCACTGAGTTAAAAGGGCTTCTTTGAGGGGGAAGAATTGTATTATTGCAACAACAAATATAGTTTGATTGAAAAATCAGGAAAATGTCAACTAGTTCATAATAATATATAGCTTATTTCTGGCCCAATCTTTCCATATGCATAGAAGTTAATAATAAAAATCATATAGGTTATGCAAGTCCTTTAGTTAATGCAATCCATGTAGATCATCAAAATCTAGAACCAATAAAATCGACTCTAATTTTATTTTCATTGTTATTTGCTTTATTATTAGTATTAGAATCATTTATTGGTCATATTTATCCCCTTTCCGTAATGCGGATCCTTCTCAGATTTTTCCAATTCTATTGCGATTCTTAATTGAATTCTTTTGATATATTAAAGGATTCAGTTCTCATCATATCAATTCGCTCGAATTGAACTTCTTTTTACCCATTTTATAATCTAAACTAAAATGATTTTTCCGATGAAATTGGAACAGAATTTGTTCTTCCATTTTCTCCAATGAAGAACTCTTATCTATCATTCCTTCATATGGAATAAAGTTCGTTGAATATATATATAATCGAAGAAAAGCGCAAACAATTCAAAAAACAATTTAATTTTCAATAACCTCCTCTCCGAGGAGATGCTATGTATGGGCAATTCAATTAATTATTTCCGTACGGAATAGTCGTTTCGACCCTGGAAATAATTAGTCACCTCGAAGTGTTTCGATTAGGAGAAATAGGTTGTAGAAAATAAAGATGGTGATAAAGTTAGTTCGAAAAGGGGTTACTTTCTTTATTCTCCTGCGGAGGAGGAAAAATAAAGCATATGTTCCTTTCCCTTCCCACCCAAAAGTCCAAAATATTATTTCATAAACAAATTATAGTAAAATTGAGTTTCTACCATTTGACCTAGTAGTAACTATGGAAAAAAACTAGGATCTAGTAGTTGTTATTTAATGACAAACATAACATTATGTTCTAGAATGAGATGGGCGAGTAAAAGGCGTATTGATTCTCTAGAGGGAGAATATAATATAATATTATGGAATGAACCACAATTAATCTTCTATAAGAAAGGTAAGTTCGCCCTGATTTATATATATATTGAATAAAAAAAATTACCTTTTTTATTTAACCCCTGCTCCGAACTTACTTCATACTCGAATATAGAAGGTTCTAAATACAATTTATATTCAAAAATTTCAGAAATTTTTGAATGAGCAATTCGTCCAATCTGATCAAGGAAATAAGACTTAATAAATAAACTATTGATTGTTGATTAAAATCTTGTAATATTCAATAATGAATCCAAATAGATAAGATATGATTCATACAATAAATATAAGTTTCCTCTGATATAGCATAAAACTGAGTTCAAAGTACCTAATTATCGGGTTAAAGGTGGAGATGAGATAACAAACAACACTCGGCTTCAAATAATATATATATCACTGGGTGGGATGTGTGAACCTCAGATGTTAGCCCATCCATCTCCCGCAGGTGGAAATGAAACTAATAATTGGAAATATTATTGGAATGAAATGAACCATACTATTGACAGTAAATAATGAATTGAGTAACATAAGGATAAGGATAAGGATAAGGATAAGCCCCCATCGTCTAGAGGCCCAGGACATCTCCCTTTCACGGAGGTGACGGGGATTCGAATTCCCCTGGGGGTACTAAAAGTTTTCGGAATTACGAATATCCCGAGAACTTTCCGCACCCGTTTCTATTCCCATCCCGATATAAGAGAGATGGGTAAAAGCCTTTCTTCCCCTTTCCAACTGACTGGGTCGATGCTCGAGTGGTTAATGGGGACGGACTGTAAATCCGCTGGCAATGCCTACGCTGGTTCAAATCCAGCTCGACCCAATGTCAACTTATCAATCCATTCATTATTCAATCAATTTATTATATGAAGTCTCTTTCTCTGGTTGATCTGAACATTCAGCATTAATAAAAGATTACTATTTATTCTGCTCCATAATGGGATTACTGCTTCAATAACAAAGATCCCGTTTCGTTTTCGTCTATCGATAGGGTCCCATTCGTAGAGAAACGTATCTATTATAATTCCACCCAGACAGAACAATTACAATAATTGTAAAGAATAGATTTGACACATAAGTTTTTGATCGACATAATAACTAAATAACTAAACTGTTTTTAATGGGATTGTAGTTCAATCGGTTAGAGTACCGCCCTGTCAAGACGGAAGTTGCGGGTTCGAGCCCCGCCAATCCCGAATAACCAAATTAATTTGATTCAGAATTCATTTATTAAAAAGGAACTAGGATAAGTTTCGCCATTTAGCAAAACCTCACTTACTTGAAGTGGACTCGGATCCCGTGCTCTCACGGGATTCCGAATCTCGTGTGTCCGCCATTTCACCACTAAAACTCTCTATACCTTATCTAATTCTCTAAATATAGGCTAAGTCTTCTCTTATTTTTTCAACCAATTCCCGGAATTCTTTTCATAAACGCAGGCGAACGACGGGGATTGAACCCGCGCGTGGTGGATTCACAATCCACTGCCTTAATCCGCTTGGCTACGTCCGCCCCCTTCTACTCATTCATTCCATTCGGATATGATAATAACACTGAAGGTGGTTAGGGGGGATCTCGAAAATCCCCCCTCCCCTTTCTAGGGACTCTAGAGGCCCGGCCCCTTTAAGCAGCAGGGACCCCCGCGGTCTCCCTTTCAATTAACCAGGGTCATTATTTTTCTCCGGGAACCCCCTGTTTGATCCTAACTTTCAATGTTAAGGTTGAAAAGTTATGGCTGAGTTACTATCTTTTTATCGATAATAACTAGGAATCTGTAGAGACATCAATTAACCGTTTGCGGAAGGAGCTTCAACAGAAGCTAAATCTAGAGGGAAGTTGTGAGCGTTACGTTCGTGCATAACTTCCATACCAAGGTTGGCACGGTTGATAATGTCAGCCCAGGTATTGATTACACGACCTTGGCTGTCAACTACAGATTGGTTGAAGTTGAAACCATTTAGGTTGAAAGCCATGGTGCTGATGCCCAACGCGGTGAACCAAATACCTACTACAGGCCAAGCAGCCAAGAAGAAGTGTAGAGAACGGGAGTTGTTAAAGCTAGCGTATTGGAAGATCAACCGGCCAAAGTAACCGTGAGCAGCTACGATGTTATAGGTTTCTTCCTCTTGACCAAACTTATAACCTGCATTAGCAGATTCATTCTCCGTGGTTTCTCGGATCAAACTTGAAGTTACTAGAGAACCATGCATAGCACTGAATAAAGAGCCACCAAATACACCAGCTACACCCAACATATGAAATGGATGCATAAGGATGTTGTGTTCAGCTTGGAACACAATCATGAAGTTGAAGGTACCAGAGATTCCCAGAGGCATACCATCGGAGAAGCTTCCCTGACCGATGGGGTAAATTAAAAAAACAGCGGTAGCAGCTGCAACGGGAGCTGAATATGCAACAGCAATCCAGGGACGCATACCCAGACGGAAGCTGAGTTCCCATTCACGACCCATGTAGCAAGCTACACCAAGTAGGAAGTGAAGAACGATTAGTTCGTAGGGACCACCATTGTATAGCCATTCATCAACGGAAGCTGCTTCCCAGATAGGGTAGAAGTGTAAACCGATAGCTGCAGAAGTTGGGATGATGGCACCAGAGATGATATTGTTTCCGTAAAGGAGAGAACCGGAAACGGGCTCACGGATACCGTCAATATCCACTGGAGGAGCTGCGATAAAAGCAATGATGAATACAGAAGTTGCAGTTAGTAGGGTAGGAATCATCAATACACCAAACCATCCAATGTAAAGGCGGTTTTCAGTGCTGGTAATCCAATTGCAGAAGCGACCCCATAGGCTCGCGTTTTCGCGTCTCTCTATAATTGCGGTCATGGTAAAATTTGGCTTGTTGAATAAGAATTATTACCCAAGCACAGATATTATATTTTGTATGCTTGTTATTCTATATTATACGGAGTTACCCCCTTGTTGTCAACCCCCGTTTCTTCTTCAGAGATCCAGATTCTTAAATACGTAAAACAGTAAGTAATTAAATGATTGGGGGTGACATAAGTAGCCTATGTTACATAACTTACTCGCATTAATGACGACATAACAAATATCATCTCATCTTCATCTCATCAATAGGGAAACATACCCATCATATACTATTTCAAATTTAAAGTGTGAGAGAAAGAAAAAAGTATGAATTGAATCCGATCAATTGGGTTCGGGTTGACCGGGGCCGGGGCTCGAACCCATAACTCGTCGGATGAAAGTGGGTGAATTACTCTTACTCTCCTCTGGGGGCCGGGTTTCTGCGTTTGCAATTTTCATTGCACGTGGCTCTCTCTATGCTATGTACGTACCTATCTCATCACACTTCAGTTCTTTCACAAGATTATCTTGAGTCTCGGCAATTGAATTGCCCGACGAGCCTCTCGTTAGTAGAATCAGTTTTGGATGATTCGAGTATATCTCTTTTTTGCAACGAATTTGCTAAAGAATTTATTTGGATAATATCCAAATACCAAAATTTTTTTTTATGATAATGAACCTTGGGGAGAAACGGGGATATTAACTCTGGTTTCTCCGAAAAAGAGGATCTTGGAAACAGTTTTGAACCATGTTTTTTCCACACAACGCGTATTGTACTTTTATGCCTACAAGCTAAAGTTTTCGCACATGAAAATCGAAGTATGTATTGTATTCGATACAACCCCTCCTTATTTGAACATCCACTATAATAATAGCCGATATTTTTCCAAATTTGATCGAATCGGTTGAGAATGTCATCATCTCTTAGAGTAGTCCAAGCTAATTTACCAATTGGATGTCCCAAAGTATTGCAAAATTTTTCTTTGGCTAATAATCCGATTAGACCGGAAATTGGAGTTATAGCACACAATTCTCTGGTAGGAAGACTGGTAGCAATGGGTAAATCATCCACCATTTCGACTTGAACTGTGGTGATTTTGGGTCCAATACCTAGGATATAACCCAAAAAGGGAAAACAATCTTTGGATGATTTTTGAATGCGTATCCTGTATGGTTGAAACCAAAAATGAAAATGATATTGCCAAAGTCTTAAGAAAAAATGCTTCCATCTCTGGGCTAAATATTTAGTACCTTTCAAAGCTACCATGTAATTGTTTTCATATCTTGCATAATGAATAGAAGGGTTTTTCACGAAAAAAAAGATGTTTTCCGGTGGAGTAATCATCCATGGTGGCTTCGCAACATAGGATGGCTTTGCAATATGCTCGATCTTTTGAATAGAGTTAGCTTGATCGGGTGAAGCGGAGAACGATTCAAAATGTAAGGTTTTTTTCCAAAGGGAGACTAAAGTAGATTCGGATTCATATATATAGTAATTCCATAAAAATATGGATAACCTATTTCTTTCTCTTGGAGAGAAAAAGATGGGTGTATTTGAGACAATTAGATTTTGTTGTTCGTGGAGAATAAATCGTAATAGGTGTAGAAAGGGAGCATCTTGAATCCGTCGACGAAAAATTCGAATAAGTACTTCTGGATGGAGAGAATAGGGTAATTTAGTACCTAAGAAACAATAAGAATACGAAAAATGATCCTCCATAAAAGGAAATACGGAATGAATAGATCGAAAGCTATTCCATTCATTCGTTTCCATTAGCAAGGGTTGCAATTGCATCAAGAAATGGATTTGCAGAACTATAGTCGGACCTTCTCGAATTGATCCGCAAGAAGAATTGATATAGTAATCGAAAGATTGATTTTTTTTATCACCCTTCCTTCCAAGACGCTTCCTTGATAAAGATAAAATAGTATCTGGAAGGTCTTGTTGACGTATTCTACCAATTAGACGCTCTATGATTATGAAACTTAAATGATTGTTGCTTGGACCTGAATCTTCTTTTCGTTTTAAACTCGATTTATTTGAAAAACAATTATAAGCAATTGCATAAATATCATCATGAAGGAGAAGTTTATATAAAAAGCGTTGCTGCCACAAGATATTTTTTTGATTTCTTCGTAGCTTCTTTATTTCAGATAAAACCCAAGCTATGGTTCTCATATGAGTAACTCCTTGGGATGAGAAATGATGCATAGTGCGATCCACGTGAAGATCGGATAGATTTATTTTCATTTATTCAGAGATAAAAAAAAAAAGATCCTATCAAATAATTTTTATCTAAAACTCATTTGATTCCTTGTAACATTAATCTTTTCGAAAAATGGATCTATTTTTGCAAACTGATCGCCTACCTGATTTATAAATCACTTTATTTAGTCAGCACACCGGTTATTCTTTTACACATTTGTATTTATTTATTTATCTATTTGTTTATCCGAGTATTCAAGATTCATTTCTGATAAGAATACCCTTCTTGTAGGAACAACCCCTCTCTCTCATATTGGTTACTAAATTACTTCTAACTTCCAATTAGTAAAGAGAATATGAAATGGGATCTTTGAATAAACGGGGGAGCTCATTCTTCTGATTCCACCTATGATTCAAGCCATCTAGCTTTATCCATTAACTTTTTTCCGCTTGAGTAGTGGATCTGTTTTCACAACACAAAGCAATCCGAATCTTTTCCTTCCATTACGATACTAAGAAAGAGATTTTGATCAAATTAAGCTTGAGAAAAATTCTGTAATGAAACGACTTTTTTTTTCTGCTAGGTCGATTAATCGTAGTCTTATAAAACTTTTGGGAGCCGATTACCCTACCGTTGGGTTAGCAACCCTGAGAATGAAATAATAGAGTATACTATACTGGAAGAATGGATGAAAAGAAATAAATGAATCTTGAGAATATGAATCAGAGTAAGCCAAGTTGAGAGAATGAATAAAGAAATTCTTGATGTAGGCTTTCTTTTTCTTTTTTTTTTTTTTTATTAATTACTTCAGGATTTACGATTTTCTATATTTTTATTCTTATTCCGTGGAAAGGAAAAGAATCTATAATGATAGGGAACAGAAGGATGGTTAGTTAGAAGGAAGCTAGTCGACCGGGAGTTCAACAGGGGACGGATCGGACTACCTCCCGAAGCGGAGATGGATAAAGTATTTTTTGTTCTTTCTCCCCCGTTTAATGGGAAGAAATGACTTGACGGAACGATAAGCTCTCCTCTCCCCCATATCTTCTATCTGGCCTCTCATTATTCCATTTAGCTATTTCTCGATATTATTAACTTGATTTTAGATCTATTTTGGTAAAACGAAAAATAGGTTGTATTAAACATAAACGCAATCTTTACCTAACCCATTGTAACGAAGGCTACTCTACTAAATGAACATATAATAGGATTTGGAAAAATGGGATCAAGCATTGAACTCATAACCATCTCAATTAGCTTTGATTTATTCAAATATCCTTGCTTTAAGGCGGGTATCCCTATCCAACAATCTATGCAGGTTGAGCTTTCCTCTATACGAAGTTTTTTCCCTCAATCAATCAATCAATAATGACTTCACTTCAGCAGAATTAAAATGAAGATTATCCCTATACATACGGTATGTTTTTTCCACGTTTGAAATTAGTGTGTTCTCTCTACTCTATTGAATCGTCTTTAACTTTATATAAATCTAGTCGTTTAAACAATCAAATAGGATTTTCTCGTTCTTAGACCGATCTTCATGATCGTAGGAAGCCCCACTTTGGCTATTTTTTCGATTGAGGGAGGGGAAAAATGAAAGTAATTTCGATTTCTTTCATTTACTGTAATCAATCATAACAATTATTAATTATTACATTGTTCGATCAACTTATTGAAAATTAAAAAATTGAGTTATTTGTTTGATAAGTAAGAATCTATTTACTAATTTAGTAAATTTAAATTTTAAAAAGTTGGACAAAGTTTTAATAGCTTTTTTGCTCTACGTTAACTTTAGATTATATCTCCTAACTTGTAGGTTATAAAGAAGATTCTACGTTGTTACGCGAGCCTCGCTAAAAAAAAAAAGAAAGATTGTGTTTGGAAACGTATGTTGAGATAGGAGTTCTTTAATTCGGATAGGGAATGGCAGATGTTCCACGAAACCGATCATGATATTCAAATTGCACGTCGCTTTCTACCATATTATTCTAAACGAAATTTTACCATAATCTTTCTTTGAGATTCAGATAAAGGTGTAAATGAATATGTTGTAGGAATATATGGAATAAATGACATAAGTTTTTATTCTATTATATTTTTATGAAATGAAGTTTTTAGTCTTATGTTATACTATAAGTGGATGGGAAGGATAGAGAGAAGGTTCCCAATGTAATGTTTCAAGTACTCAATGCTTCCTTAGCTGCATACATTACTTCGACGGTAATGTTTGTAATGCCACTCTGTCTTGCGAACTTCTCAGTCTTTCTTTTAATCTTGCCCCTAACAAAGCCAGGAATTTTACTTAATTCCAATTGACTCTCGGAATTCCAAATCAAATCCGTTTCTGCGGATAATGATTTAGTAATAACTTCTTTAGTGTCATGACCACCAAAAATATCTAAAAGATGGTCTTCCATGCCCAAAGTATATGAGTTATAAACTAAATCGGCTATTTGATTAGTACCCTCATAACCTAAAAAAGGCCGATATCCCAATGGGAAATTTTGGATATGAACTGGTGGAGAAATAACTCCACAAGGAATATCAAGACGTTTACCAATATGACGTTCCATTTGAGTACCAAATATGGCGGATGGTTCTACACGAGCGATCATATCCCCTACTTCAATATGATCATCTGTAATAAGTACTTCATCACAGAGACCCCAAACTTGTTCGTTAAACCATTCCGCGTCGTGTTTGCAATAGGTACCCGTACAACACACACGAATCCCCATCTCTCGAGCAAGTATCTTAGTCATTGAAGCAGCATGAGTTGCATCACCAAAAACAACTGCCCTTTTTCCTACAAAATTTTGGCAATCGATGGATCTTGAGAACCAAGCGGCTTGAGAAACAAATCTGGTTTGTTGATCAATATAATGTTCATAATCAACTGTTTTATTGGAAAAAGCAGGAGTCCATTTATTAACACGCCCTTGTATCTGTCGGATAAACTCAGCCGTATCTATAACTCCCATAGGAGTTGTAGATATGTAAGGCATTCCAAATTCTTTCTCCAAATATATTGCTGTCATTAAGCCTATTTCACGATAAGGAACAAAATTAAACCAAGCCTTTGGTAAATTTTGAAGATCTTCTACAAATCCCCCTTCGGGAATTACTTGATTAATTTCAATACCTAGATCCTGTAATAAACGTTTTAATTCGCGACAATCATGTTGATTGTGAAAGCCCAGCGTAGAAATACCGATAATATTTGCGGAAGGTATATCTGTTATAGATCGATCCAATTTTCCTTGTCTACGAGCCTTACCCAAATAATATCGAACCACTTGTTCCAAAGTTCTATCCGCTGCCTGAAGTTCATTGACTCGATAATGATTCACATCCGCGGGAATTACATCAGAATCAGAAGTAATAGATGCTCTATCCACAAAGTTTTGTAGATCTTCCTGTAAGATACTAGAAGTACAGGTAGGTGTTAATATAATCAAATCAGGACGTTCTTCTTTCTCTTTCTGAATAATATTATCAACAACTTTCTCTTGGGATCCGCGTGTTAATACATGACGATCTACTATGCTAGCAGTTACGGGAGTAAAATCCCTCTCTCTTTCCAGCATGGAACGCATTACATTAAAGTAATCATCTCCCAGAGGAGCATGCATAATAGCATGCACATTTTCGAAGGAACTGGCTACTCGAAGAGTTCCGATATGAGCAGGGCCGGCATACAACCAATAGGCTAATTTCATGAAGAAGATTCTTTTTCTATTTTCCCTATTCTACTCCGCAGAGATTCTGCTTGCCATACCTATACTATTGTCGTAAGATGATTCAGAGAATATACTACTACAAATAAATAGTAGAAAATTGGAATGTTCATTTCATTCCCTTCCAAGAGGACTCTTTTTTTTTTTTTATTTCATCGGAGAAGCCTGGGACGGAAGGATTCGAACCTCCGAGTACCAGGGCCAAAACCCGGTGCCTTACCACTTGGCCACGCCCCATAGGAGATATATCCGATGCTATTCAATCCCGATATTAAGGTTGTTGTCAATCTATCTATTCGGACTAAATCTCAGTCCAAGATTTATTCGTTTCTATGAAATAAAATAGATTGTTAAGTAGAAATAGATTAATTGCGGAAACAAAAAGGGATGGGATAGAATAAAAGAAGGATTCTTGATAAAATTGAACGGAATAGAAAAAATATTGATTTCTTTTTCTTTCATCTATTTCACTGGGAGGGAGATCGTGCAAATATGGGACTGGACCCGGAGGAACCAACCCATGCGTACGCAGTGGAATGTACTGAAAAACTTTCATCAAGAATTTATGAGGTTGGTTCCTTTCGTGCCGTACTGAACCCCTGTAATAATCTTTCTTTTTTTTTTTTTTTCGGAGAAAAAATGTTAGTTATGTTTGATACCTATCCAGGAAACACCACTTTTTTAAGTGGCACCGTTTTGGCTAAATCACCCGAAGCTTATGCGATTTTCGATCCGATTGTGGATATAATGCCGATCATACCGTTGTTCCCTTTTCTCCTAGCCTTTGTCTGGCAAGCCTCCGTGAGTTTCCGATAATATATATATATAAATATGTAATATATATATATATATATATATATATATATATTACATATTTATTTTCCCCTTTCTTTCAAATAACTTACTTGTCTTATTCACCCTTTCCAATCGAACTACCAAAATTACCTTGAAAAAAAAAAGAAGGTTTTTGGAGAAGGTCGATTGCGGCGATCCCGGGGCTGGCTCATTTTAACCGGAGGAACCGAGTCGACGGGGGTTCAAATCCCTCTTTTCTCAATTCAATTTAATCGGCTATGATAATCAATATAAAAAACAATTTTTGTTTCATTAAAATAAAAAAAAAAATTGTTTTTTATATTGATTTTATTCGAATAAAGGTGGTATAGGGATTTATAATTTACTCCATCTTACTCCTAGTAACGCAATGATCCCGGAGATTACGCCATGCTTACTCTCAAGCTGCTCGTTTACACAGTGGTCATTTTTCTTGTTTCTCTTCCCGTTTTCGGATTCCTATCAAATGATCCTGGACGTAATCCCGGACGTAAAGAATAATTACAGAGATTCTATGGATTCATAAGATAAATATTTAGTTAGTAAACGGGGAGGGAGGGATTCGAACCCTCGGTACGAATGATCGTACAACGGATTAGCAATCCGCCGCTTTAGTCCACTCGGCCATCTCCCCGAGCAGGGAAGTATTCTTACTTTAACATGATGCTAGAGCCAAAGTCTATATTCTCCAAAATATATTCTACCGGATATATAGCTATTATAATATAATGGTTACAGGAATGAGTATGGGCATTCTCGACAAAAAACACTTGCATTATTCATTTCATCAAAATTAGTCTATATATTATTCCATCGGCCTGGCCAAAAACTGGCCAGGCTATCGTAAAGGCAAACGGTTCTTATCGATTATACAATTCATTACCCGGTCTCAAAGCTAAAAAACTTGTTGTTAAAGCACTTACAAGGACTAAGATAATTTGACTGTCCGAGATTGATGTCATCCCTTCATTTTCTCCCCGAATATTCGTAATATGAACCACACACGGGTTGGTTCAAATTTTCACCCACACCCATGGCGAATGGATGCATAGGCTTTCTATCATTGTACCAATACTAGCTCTTTATGGCTATAGATCCTCCCAATTCAAATTAGATAGATCATATATATTTATTTACGATAATATATCATTTGAAAAAATATATTTATTTTTTCTTCATTGATAGAAAAAAAAAGAAGAATTCATCGATTCTATGAAATCAAATTGGAAATAGAGAGGTTAAACAGGAATGAATTTGGAAGTTATTGCACAGCTTACTGTTCTGGCTCTGATAGTCGTATCGGGTCCATTAGTAATTGCTCTATTAGCAGCTCGCAAAGGCAATTTGTAATCCCAATATGCCATCTCCGGAAGTGAAAGTAACGGTTCGAGGTATTGGATTTCCGGGGATGGGGTCTGAAGATAAAGTAATACTTTATTCCATCAATAAGGAAAGGCTTTATATTTTTACTTATTATTGGACAAATAATAGAAATTTATGCTACTATCAAATAATAGCGGGTATAGTTTAGTGGTAAAAGTGCGATTCGTTCAAACCAAAAGTTATTGGATAGTTGAAGGGTCTTTTATATTAATTGATTGATCAACGTTCCAATTGACAACCCTATTCTTACAAAGGTTCAAATCCTTTCCTATGAATGCCATAGGAAGAGCATCATTCCCATGAAAATAATAATCAATGATTCTTTCGGATTGAAAAATAGCAAGGTGGAATGATTTTGAAGCTAAATCAATCTTCTGAGATTGATTCGTCAAGAATCCATGGATAGAAATCAAAGGTATTCTTTTCATCGCAACTAAATCTTGAATTCTTTTTGTTCGAAAATTCAAGCCGGATAGCTATAAAATGAAATGATAATTTTGGTTTGCCAGAGCTATCAGCATTTCCGTTTAAAGCTCGGTGGAAAATATTCCCCTAAAGATTGGAGCCAATAGAAACAAGGAACGAAGTAACTAGAAAGAATTTCTCATTTAATTCATTATTCTATTTAATCAATTATTGAGATTTTTAAAATTTTTTTTTTTAAAAGGATCATCTAAAAAGTATTTCTTCATTTAGAATGAAAAAACTGACATAGATGTTATGGATGCAACTTCCCCGATACCATCGATTAGATAAAAATCTTATTTATCATCCAATACTCGGTTTTCAATTTAAGAAAAGAATCTCTTTTCTTATTTTATACTCCACTCCATAAGGGAGCCGAATGAAGAGAGACTTTCATGTTCGGTTCTGAATTAGAGACATTAATTGATCTAAATTTAATGTCGACTATAACCCTTAGCCTTCCAAGCTAATGATGCGGGTTCGATTCCCGCTACCCGCTGAAAGAGCTTACTTAAGAAATAAAAATTTTTTTATTTAATAAGATAAGAAAGATCAATAAGTTTAAAAAATTTCCTATTACTAATAGATCTTTTTTACAGCTATACCGTGAATTGTTTCATTCACAACAGATTTTATTTCCCCTTCTTCATCGTGAGAAAGGGAAATAAAAGCGTCCATCGTCTAATGGATAGGACAGAAGTCTTCTAAACTTCCGGTATAGGTTCAAATCCTATTGGACGTAATATCTTCTTGGAGAAAACTATTTTATGCTTAAGAAAAACCTTTTAATGTGCTTTTTTTCTCCCCGTGTGAACGGGGAGAGCCGGAAAAGAGCTTTTTCCTAGCTCCCCTCGTATCATCACATAATCATATATTTATTTTTGTTCCTGAAGTAAGAAAAATTCAGTATGTTCCTTAATGGCTTCCTTCAGAAGGATTTCCGCTTGTTCCGTGAACACTTTAGTAGAACGTATGATTTCCGCAAACTGAGGTTTATTAGTTATTAAATACTCACGTAACTGAACAAGAAATCTTTTAACTTGTCCGATTTCCAGTATATCTAAATATCCGTTGACTCCAGCGTAAATAGTAGCTACTTGTTCCTCCACCGCCAAGGGAGCTGCTTGAGATTGTTTGAGCAACTCACGTAATCGTTGACCTCTAGCTAATTGATTTTGAGTAGCTTTATCAAGGTCAGAAGCAAATTGTGCAAAAGCTTCTAGCTCTGCAAATTGAGCCAATTCCAATTTTAATTTTCCAGCTACTTGTTTCATAGCTTTGATTTGAGCTGCGGATCCTACTCTAGATACAGAAATACCCACATCAATTGCGGGTCGAATTCCGGCATTAAACAAATCAGCTGATAAAAATATTTGTCCGTCGGTAATGGAAATCACATTAGTAGGAATATAAGCCGAAACATCTCCGGCTTGGGTTTCGACTATAGGCAGAGCAGTCATACTTCCCTCGCCTAGTTGAGAACTTAATTTAGCTGCTCTTTCCAAAAGACGGGAATGCAAATAGAAAACGTCTCCTGGATAAGCTTCTCGACCGGGTGGTCTTCTTAATAAAAGGGACATCTGTCGATAAGCTTGTGCTTGCTTAGAAAGATCATCGTAAATGATTAGAGTATGTTGTTTACGATACATAAAGTATTCTGCTAAAGCTGCTCCCGCGTAAGGGGCAAGATATTGCAATGTAGCAGGAGAATTCGCAGTTTCTGCTACCACAATAGTATATTCCATTGCTCCCCGTTCCTCAAAGTTATTAACTACCTGAGCCACAGAAGAGGCTTTTTGACCGATAGCTACATAGACACATATTACATTTTGACCTTTCTGATTCAAAATAGTATCTGTAGCTACTGCTGTTTTACCAGTCTGTCTGTCCCCAATAATTAATTCTCGTTGACCGCGTCCAATGGGAATCATAGAGTCAATAGCAATAAGACCTGTTTGCATGGGTTCATACACGGAACGTCTCGAAATAATGCCCGGAGCGGGAGATTCAATTAGTCTAAATTCAGAAGCTGGAATTTGACCTTTGCCATCAATAGGTTGAGCTAAAGCGTTTACGACGCGACCCAAATAAGCGTCACTTACTGGTATCTGAGCGATTTTACCTGTCGCTTTTACAGAACTGCCTTCTTGTATAGCCAATCCATCACCCATCAATACAACTCCAACGTTGTCTGATTCCAAATTTAAAGCAATTCCTGCTGTACCATCCTCAAATTCCACCAATTCCCCTGCCATTACTTCGTCAAGACCATAAGCACGGGCAATTCCATCCCCTACTTGGAGTACGGTACCGATATTCATAACCTTTACTTCTTGGTTATATTGCTCGATTTGTTTGAGAATAATGCTGCTAATCTCGTCGGGTCGAATGTTTACCATTAGTGTTCGTTAATGATTCCTGAAAAATAGAACCTATAAGAAAAGAAAAGGCTAATCAGTTATTTTTTCCCAGGGTCCCCATCGATAGGCCAATATGATGATCAATCATGCGTGAGTGCAATTCGCTATTCAAACGAATGTTTAAAGCTTTGAGAGCTCTTTCTAATGCAAGTCGGGAAACTTGTTGGCGAACTTGTTCAATTGCTCCTTGTTCTTCGAAACGAATAGTAGCATTTTTAGAATCTTCTAATCGTTTTAAATCTTCACCAGCGGAATTTATTAGATCTTGTTTCTCTCTTTCCATTCGAGATAGTCCATTTATGCGAATCTCGTCTGCTTTTGTTTCTGCCTGTTGTAAACGGTTCTGAGCTTGTTTAAGCTTATCAATAGCCTCTTTATATCGTTCTTCTGCATCGCGAATGATATTCAAGATGGTCTGTTTACGATTATCCAATAAATTACTTAATGAAAGTAGATTATCTATCGATTTTACGGATTAACAATCTCTTCCCGAACCGAACACGAATCTTTCAATTCATCCGGCTCTCTTGCTCAGTCTCCCATGAATAGAATATATAAATCCATTTTCTAACTGAGCCTACCCTTTTCATTCATATCCCATTTTTTTTGTAGAACTAGAAATTCTTCAAACTTGGAGATTATAGAAGACTGGCTCTCTTATGATCAAATCGTCAGTAAGATTGTTTTTTCTGAATAATTATTAATGTATGTAGGTTGTCGATTTAGTACCGAAAAACCAAAATTGGTCATTCATATTCATAGGAGATTATGACAATTCATCTAGTAAAATGAATTTTAGAATCATTTTGATATGAGTGTTATACATCAGATGAATCTCCAACCAACCATGTTTTTTTTTTCTATACGTCCCTATGAACACGGTGGGGAAAGAATACCCTGTTGTACTTAGACTTCAAGCAATTCAGCTTTGACCATTTTACAAGATTCCCTTATCAGTTAATAAAAAATAAATTGTTCACTGATTTTACGAAATGCTATAGTTCTTCTGAATTCTTGACTCAGAAGTAATTCGTTGGGGTTATGCACCTTCCCTTTCTCCGAAGTGCAGCTGAGTGGATCCAGCTATTTCATCCAAATATTCAACCCGCACACACTCCCTTTCCGAAGTAAACTAGTAGACCAATTACTATACCTAAATTAATCAAATTTGTTTCTAAAAGGTTGGTATTTAAGCCGAGACTCGCGGCAGGAGGCCAGTAACTCGGGAAAATAACAGGATCAATCATCATATTTTTTATACTCTTCTCCCGTCATAGGTTATCCAAGTTTTACAAAGTTTTTTCCACTCGACCCTACTGAACATCATACATAGTTTGAAATAGAAATTATGAGAGATTTCTCAGTCTGAAGTTTCACCTATTTCTAAAATAGGGTCGTATAAATACCTTGACCTTGCTCTACTCTCTGCTACAAAAGTCAGGTTTTTTCAACCAAAGGATAGGAGAGAGAGAGATTTTGTTACTTATTCATTATTAGCCCCCCCTCTATAGAGAATCGGCTGAACAGACGAATAAATTAAATAGAGAGGGAAGGGGATTAATTATTAGTAACAAGAGGTAAGGAGCTTAGCTTCTTTCCTCGGATCAAACGAAAGGATTTGCAAATAGAAGTGCTAGAGCTACAACTAGTCCATAGATAGTTAAAGCTTCCATGAAAGCTAAGCTTAGCAACAAGGTACCTCGAATTTTACCTTCAGCTTCTGGTTGTCTCGCAATACCTTCTACAGCTTGACCCGCAGCGGTGCCTTGACCAACACCGGGTCCAATAGAAGCGAGACCTACAGCTAATCCAGCAGCAATAACGGAAGCAGCAGAAATCAGGGGGTTCATATGGTAATCGATCTCCTCCAACTAAGGTTGGGGAATGGTTAATGAAAACCTATCCTCTATTGCTAACTACTTTTACTCATTATAAAATCTTTCATAAAAATAGTTAATAACTCAAGATGTTTCTCATTAAAGTGATGGTGTCGCTAAAGATGATAAAGAATATGAATATAAAAAAGAATATTCTTTTTCATTCTTCTCTACGTCTATCCAATAGATTACATATTCATTATTTTTTACATATTTCAATATTACTCAGATATTGAGGAAAGGCAGAATGGATTTGACCGAATAGCAATTCTATCTCGATTTCCTAACCTAATCATTTTATATTACATGAATTATGTAAATCGAATTACATCCATAATGTATAAAAAGTCTGATTTTTTCACCTATTCTATTATGTTGTGACCGAGGAACAATTAAATTAAGAGGTGAATATTCTAATCAACTAAGTTCAATTTTCAATTTGTTCAGTTATTTTCATATAACCTTTTATTTTATTGAGAGATTTTACTAATTTAATTTGACTGATATGGAAAAAAAGTTTCATGATCGTTCATATTATTTCTATTATACCTGAAAAAATCAATTTATATTAGAATCGAAAAAAATCAATATATAAAAATATATTTCTCTTACGGGAAGATATCAATCTTTTTTCAAGAAATTAGATCTAGCAAAGTGATTGATTTTCCAAAAACTATCTACACCAATAAAAATTTCACTTCAACCTCGACATAGAGACTACGTCTATATTCCATACAGATGAATAAGAATCGTGTGTCCATCTATCCAATCGAAAAGCCTATTCTATTCAATGGCTAATGATGACCTTCCATGGATTCTCCTATATAAGCTGCGGCTAGAGTCGCAAAAATCAAAGCTTGAATAGCACTTGTGAATAATCCTAGGAACATCATAGGTATGGGAACTACCAGAGGTACTAAAGAAATAAGAACAGCAACCACCAATTCATCAGCTAATATATTACCAAAAAGTCGAAAGCTAAGTGATAAAGGTTTAGTAAAGTCTTCTAAGATATTGATCGGTAAAAGTATTGCGGTTGGTTGAATATATTTACCAAAATAACTTAAACCTTTTTTGTGAAGACCTGCATAAAAATATGCTACCGATGTAAGTAAAGCCAAAGCAACAGTAGTATTAATATCATTCGTAGGTGCAGCTAACTCTCCATGGGGTAACTCAAAGATTTTCCAAGGGAGAAGAGCACCTGACCAGTTGGAGACAAAAATAAATAAGAACATGGTCCCAATAAAGGGGACCCATGGACGATATTCCTCTTCTCCAATTTGAGTTCTAGCCAAGTCCCGAATAAATTCTAGAACATATTCGACGAGATTTTGACCATCCGGCGGAACGGTTTGTAGATCTCCAGTAGCTAGAATGGCTAAACTTAATAAAATAGTAATTACAACCCAAGAGGTTATAAGTACTTGTCCATGAACCTGGAAACTACCTATTTGCCAATAGAAGTGTTGACCTACTTCCACACCGGATATTTCGTACAAATTATGGAACGTGGTAATGGAAGATAGAGATGGTGCAATATGCATATTGCTCCTCCTAAAGATTAACTATAAAAAGAAGAAATTATTCTATTGTTTTTTCTTCTTTTTTTTTTTTTTTAATATCTTACTTTTGAATTTTCGACCACTTTATATTATCTATATATAAATATCTTTTTCGAATAAAATATATTAAGAAAACAAAAAGATATTTATATAAATATATCATATCATATATTTTCAGGTCCGAAAGTAGTGATTAACTCAAGAATTCCCGGGTTCTTGGAAATCACGACCTTCGTGAATCGCTGACGTAAATTTATTTGAGATCCATCCAATTGAAGATCTAGAATTATTATTGGCTGGAATTGGGATATCCGTAATAAGATCCGGATCGCAATCCGTAGTATATCTACTAAGCAAATGGTTGGAATACTTAAAATTATACATTCTTGAATAACAGTAGAATCTTTCCGTTAATCAACAGTTGTTACAACGTCGGATAAACCTGTCACATATTTAATTACACCTGGATATTGATTGAGCCAATCGTATTTTCGTAATGGCTGCTTCTTCCTTTGGAGATTCATCAGATCCTCCTGTCTCCTAAATCTTTTGATTCTTGAGAGCGGACGTGTTTCCGTAGCAGACCAATTAGTTGACATACCACCGAGCTCTTTTTTATTTAAATAATGTGCGCCTTTGTAGCAGCTGATTTAATAGCATCAGCTGCTTTATATTTCGTATCAACTATTGAAAATTGTTTTCTTTTACTTGTTGCATTAGCCACTGAATCACAGGCTTCTTATGCCTTATGAAAGGCGCGTGTTTTAAGTAGGATTTGTAATATGAATACCCTTTCCGTGGGGATATGAAGTGTCTGTCTCCCTACCCTAGGATTCTACTTCTAAACTTGATGACTGAAATGAACTCCTGTTTTTATTTTTTATAATTTATTTCTTTGAAATATTCCAAGATTTTGGTTCCGTTTCCTCTTCTCCCCCCCCCCCCATCTCGAGTAGAATCCCAGAGATTATAATATAGCCCAGGGACCATACATAATATGGGCTAAATTTACCAATAAACTGAATCTCTCAACAATTTAGGGTTATATTCTCATAAATAATAAGATGTAGATATTTTATAATTTGTTACATAAGGAGTTATTTCTTTGTCCCATTCGGTTATTAACAACCCAATGGTTCTCGAATAATAATATATGGAAATAACACTCGTCTCGTAAATAATAAAAATTTCTTTAATTTTATCTAATTCTTTTCCTACTAAAACAAACTTTGCATTAAAGTTATTTATCGAAATCCGCTTCGGATACTAATGTTCTTAACACTTCATGAATAGTTTTTTTACTGGAAGAAATAGGGAATTCTTTTTCTCCATAAAATAAAATGTGTTTAATCTCATTAATGAATAGTTTATTATTCTTTGTTCCCAAATAAATCCCCCCTTTTTTCTCCGGAGTTACTTGCCAAATTGCTTCTCTGCACCCAGTACCAGCAGGAACTATTCCACCAGGAATGACATTCTCTTTTAAGCCTTTCAACCGATCGATTTTACCCCGGATAGCAGCTCTAGCTAATATTCTGGTAGTCTCTTGGAAACTCACTTCTGAAAGGAAACTCTTAGTATTAATAGATGCTTTCGTTATTCCCAGTAATATAGGTTTATAAGGAATCTCTTCTTCCAAAGCACGATTCATCCTTTGCGCCCGTGAAACTTCTATTGGTTCTCCGGGTGAAGAAACATTAGCTATTCCATCTTCTAAAGTAACTATTTTCGATGTCATTTGGCGCACAATAATTTCCAAATGCTTATCGGATATTTTCACTCCTTGGGATCGATAACCCTTCTGAATTTGATCAACCGAATCGATTCGACTTTGTTCTAAACTTACTCTAGCGCTGAGAAAGAAACTCCAAGGGTATCCGAAGATCCATGTCACATCGTTGTTCCGATCTTCAAAACTGTCTTTGAAATCCATTGATACCGAAGTATTAGGGCGGGATTCTAAAAGTTGCTCGATCTTAGGAAGACCTTGAAGAATAATATTTTCAAATCTTAATCTTTCATATATTGATGTTATTGATGCATCTCCTTCTTTAACAATGTCTCCACAACTATTATGAACAGTCGCTCCTACATTAGCTAAGTATGGCTTAGCTAATCTAATTACTACAAATTCTATATGAATGGCTATTATTTGACAAGATCGGAAAAGTGGTCCATATTCGGATGTAGATACACCCTCACACATCAATTGTCCAAGACTAACCAATCGGAATGTTTTTTTGTATGGACAGAATAACGAGAAACACCAATTTAGTAAATAAAAAATAATATTTTTGCAAAAAATCAAATGAGAATTTCTTCTATTTTCATCTGAAAAATACCATTTAGGCACTTCGGAAGTATTTTTTAAATTTTCAATAATGGAATATTTATTGGATGGAACTCTACCATGGGTTAACCAACAGAGGGAAGACAGAGGATTAGCGATACTATGTAAATTACCTAAAATACCTAACTTCTTTAACGGAGTTACTTGCGTAAGATTTTCTTGTAAATCCTCTTGGATCGATGAAATAAAATCTGCAGTAATTCCTTTTAAATCGAATTGTGTGCTTTTATTACTTTCACTTGAGAATATTAAGGAATCCTTCAAAAATTCTGTCGGAGAAGCATTGACATCTGAATCAAATTTTATATCGTTTTTTTCTACCGTATCATAATATTTTGGACCAGTAAATGAAAGAGTGAGGGAGAGAGAATCGTCCGAGGACAAGATAAGAAAAGATGTGTTTTCTTGATCTCTATCGGGTAGAATACGAATAATACCTTTATGTTTACTAAATGATTGGTTTCCCCTATTGGAAGAATGACTGGTGTAATGAACTTTGTTACCCAAAATATATATGGAATCCGCTGTGTTATTATTATCATCATTATCGTTATTATTATTATTATTATTGTCATTGTCATTATTCCCAGTATCTAAAGAATATTTTATCAAACTAAGTTGAAGAAAATATTGAAATTGGAAAGTTTTATTCGTTCCTATCTCAATGAAAGAAGTATAAGCCCTTTCTACTCTCATAGAAGATCCCTTTTCTCGATCCAAGACTAAACAAGTTTGAACTAATTGGATACCCGTGTCATTGATTCGAACTTCTTTACCATCCTCATAGAGAAGATATTGAACAGCTTTCACTCTTAGAGTTCCTTGTTCCCCCAGTAATTCCCGATGAGAGAATGTTGTTGCTAATTTGTCAGGTATTTCATATTCCATTGCGGGTCTGAGTAAAGCAAAAGTTTTATCTGTACGAGGTATGATCCACTGGAGATAAGCCCAATTCCTGGATCTGAATTTACCGAAAATTATTTTCCCCGGTTGTATTAAAGCGTCCCTTTGTTCGGATATTTCCCTTGCTTTCCCTGGATGAAGAATACAACCAGGTAATATTCTTATTTCGAATTTATTGTCTGTTATCCTTCGTATTCGAACTGATCCGCTCACTCGGCTATGAATATCCGAAGTTATTTTTGCACCTGCCTGAATAATACTATTATCCTCTACTAAGATGGGAGAAAAAGGTTCATGTACAATATGTACTTCTTCCGGGATTGAAAAAAAGTTACCACCTCCGATTATCTCATGTCTTGTCATAAATCTTTTCGTTTTTCTATTCCCAATAATCTCGTTTTTTTTGCCAATCGAATCAATTTTTATGGTACCATACTTGATAATCCCCCAATCCTTGGTTATGTATCTAGGATCATTTGAAATGGCCAAAATATCATCATTTTGTAAAACACCATTTTTAGATATTTTAGGGACAAATTCAAAATCCGGGATTTGTTCATTGTATCTGTTTCTATCTCGTTCCGGTAAGAAAAAAACTCTACCCTTTTTATGTTTTCGTGTTACTTTATAACCATGCAAAATGAAAATGGAATATATAGAATTCCAATCCCTATTATTGGATATGCTATGATCAAACTCTGAATGATTAAAGGTTTTTTTGTTTCTTCTCGAAAAAAAATTGAATGATTCAGGATTTATCTGATCTTTTTTCGAATGAGAATCAAGAAGTGGTTTGTTTTCCTCGGTCAAAGGAAATTGAACATCAATTTGATCTTCATCCCGGTAGAAGAATCGTATGCCACCGATACTATGAAATCTTCCCGATAATACCCGTACATAACTTGTCTTAGTTATGAAATGGATGTTACTATGTACATGCTCAGGGTTGTGACGCACCTTCGCACCCCAGTGCATCTCCCCATCCAAGCTGGAATAAATAGATTTTTTAATTCTTTCTTTTGAAGTGGATGTTGTAACATGAACCTCCGCAATAACTTGTTTTGATTCTACATGTTGATTGTTCTGAACCAAGATCAAACTTTGCGGTGGAATTGTTAAATTACGTACCTCATACTTATTCCCAATGGTAATGGATAAATCATTGTCACATATCCAAGCAGGATGCCCATGACGTGTACGTGTGGGATAAACCGAATCGGTATTGGATTTAATAATTCCAGTAAAAGGAGTTCGTATATGTTGTGCAATACCACCCGTGAATATCCCACCAGTATGAAAAGTTCTTAAGGTTAATTGAGTCCCTGGTTCCCCAATAGACTGACCTGCAATAATACCCACTGCTTCTCCTGATTCTACCGGATTACCATGAGTAAGACTCCAACCATAGCATAATTTACAGATCCAAAACATGCTTTTACAAGTCAAAGGGGATCGTATAGATATTGGTTGTGTTTGAAACATTAATTGATTGGCAAGCTCAGCCCCAATATCTTGATCACGTGTAGCAACGCATCTTGCATCTACGTATACATTATCTGCTAATACACGACCAATCAGTCTTGATTCAGCAATCATTCGTATATTCCTTTGCTCATCCCGAATGGGACTTATGAGGATACCTTCAATAGTGCCGCAATCTATTCTACGTACAACAATGTGTTGAACTACTTCAACAAGTCTACGTGTAAGGTATCCGGCATCTGCCGTTCGTATGGCAATATCCACAACTCCTTTACGAGCACCATAACAAGAAATTATGTATTCTGTTAGAGATGGTCCTTCGCGAGAATTACTTTGAATGGGTAAATCAATAATTTGTCCTTTAGGATCCGACATTGATCCTCTCATACCTAATAATTGGTGAATTTGGGATATATTTCCTCGGGCTCCCGGGAAGGACATCATATGTACTGGATTTGAAGGATCGGTTATCTTAAAATTAGGAGTCATTTCCTGTTTCATATATTCACTCGTAGTATACCGTGTATCAATCAATTGACGTAATCTTTCTACCGCATGCACATTTCCATAACGATGATGTTCCTCTTCGTAAGAACCTTGTCGCTCCGCATCCCGTATAAACCATCCTTTGGAAGGTGTTGTTGAAGGATCGTCAATGCCTAATGAGACGGCTTTGTAAGTAGCCTGTTGAAAACCCAAAGTCTTAGGTTGATCTGGGATATGCGCCGTATACACCATTCCGAAATGAATTATTAACCTGCTAATAAATTGTTTTATGGCAGTTCTATCCATCACTTTATTATAGAGGAGCAATTTATCTGATTCTGCCATATCCCCCACTCCCATAAATAGGATTCACCGCCAATGAATTCCAGCCTTTTACCGAAAGGTTTCCTCAATTTTAATGTTTGTTTGTACAAACAAGTCTTGTTTTAACAGGTGATTATAATTATATCGTCACAGCTGGCGGTGCTCCATTCCGAATTGAAGAATCTTTGGAGATGCCTTGTAGAGCTGACTCTATTTCTTGATTCGGAATAATACGACCAGCGGTTGTACAAATGTATATACTAAGTGTGCTCTCTTCTCCATCCCCCCTAACCTGGAAATGCTCGTAGATCTGATGGGAAGTACCCAAAGGCTCATACTGAGCCTCAATAGGCTCTTCCTGATTCACGGAATTCATTATGCGTAGATCATCATCTACTGGCCATCGGAGCCACAAAGGACTGTATAAGTTCATTTCTCTCTGCGATTCCGCTCTGAGCACATCATTGTAACTATAAAAATAAGGTATTCTTTGACTTTGAGAGAGTCCATTCCTATATGGAAATGGATTATATCTATTTCCATAAATACCTTGATTACTTTCAATTGTTAATGTATAAAGTCCAAGAAGCATATCTTGGTTCGGTACAGAAACGGGATCTCCTGTAGCTGGAGACAAGAGATTCGCGTGAGAAAGCATAAGTAGACGAGCTTCTGCTTGGGCCTCCAAGGATAAAGGTACATGGACAGCCATTTGATCTCCATCAAAGTCTGCATTGAACCCTGCGCAAACTAATGGATTTAAACGAATAGCACGTCCGTCTGCTAAAATGGGTTCGAATGCTTGTATGCCTAGTCTGTGTAATGTAGGTGCTCGGTTCAACAATACGGGATGTCCCTGCATAACCTCTTGAAGTATTTTCCAAATAAGAGGCATTTTATTCTGAATCAGGAGTTTAGCGGCTTTAATGTTGGGAACAAGATTTCGTCCAATTAAATTGCGAATTACGAAAGGTTGAAAAAGCTCTATGGCTATCTCTCGAGGTAATCCGCATTGGTGTAATGAAAGAGAAGGACCTACCACGATAACAGAACGACCTGAATAATCAACTCGTTTTCCAAGTAAATTCTCCCGAAATCTTCCTTCCTTGCCTTGAATTACATCTGAAAAGGATTTCAAAGGCCTATCATTAGTATCCGTCATGGGTTCTCCGCCGATGCTATTATCAATAAGTGCGTCTACAGCTTTCTGAACCAATTTCTTTTGACAAACAAGTACTCCTTCCGGTGCAAATATTCTTATTTCTGAAAGACAACCGAGAGAATTATTTCGAAAAATAATTCTTCGATAAAGTTCATTTATATCCGAACTAATTATTTTACCTTCGCCTAATTGAACCATAGGTCTTAATTCAGGGGGAAGAACTGGTAATAGTGACAAAACCATCCACTCCGGATTTGTTTTTGTTCGAATAAAGTATTTGATCAATTTCATATGTCTAACCGAAAAATCTTTCCTTCTTTGAATTTTCCGGTTTTCCCATTTATCTTCTGTGGGTTCACCGTTCACCAAAAATTCTTCCCATTTTTCATATGCGCGATCCAAAACAACTTTCGGTTTTAGACTAGCTAATAGTTTTTTGGTAACATCTCCCCCAGTAGCTATTTCTCTACCCATAAATTCGTTGAAGTCTGGACAATGGAAAAAGCAAGGAATACTTTCGTTCCGAATTTCATAATCATTATCATCATATTGAAATAAACCTCGTTTTAATCCAAATGAAGTAGGTTTGTTAGTTATAGGCTTGGCAAAAAAAAGATTGGGATAGGTTATTATCTAGTTCCCCCCCGCAGAATCGGACGCGAGAGTTTCCCCTCATCCGGCTCAAGCAGCTATTATTAAAACACGAGAATCTTTTATTCTTATTTCGTATCGAATAATTTTGAGATTCTGTTGCTTAGCGAGGAAAAACAGCTACTCGTTACTCAAATTATACCTAAAGTAAACTAAATTATGTTCTTTCCATTACAGAAAAATTAATTTATATTCTTTATTCTTGAGTAGTCTTATTCCCTTCGAATGATATACCTTCTTACAGAGATACCTTCCAATGAAATTGAAATTCGTAAGGATTTCCTTCGTTCATATTCCGATTCCTTCGATCCTTTGGGTTCTCGCTCTACTCCGATGGTCATAATGCTATTTGAAGCACGTATGCGGTGGATAAACTTCTATAGCCATACCTATAAAAGCTTACTTATTACATAAGCTCATTCAAAATATTCTAATATCGAAGGATTCCCGGATTCTATTTAAGAAAAAGAATGGGGTTTCTTACGAAGTCTGATTAACAAATAACATTATACATAATGTGATATGTACACATATTGTATGAACCCTAGATAAATCCTCCTTTTATCTCATTGCTTATAATTTCATCTCGAGCTTCGTGCCACTCCTCAAAGGACATGACATGTCGGAGTTAAAGGCATCCCTATGAAATTGGAATTAGATGGGATGACGGTTTCTATTCCAATCCGTATAATCAAAAACTATGATCGAGTCACACATCGCAGTATGCTAGGCTTTCCAATTCCCTAAGAGGTTTGGATAGGATATTCGCAATATGACTAGGAAGCTTTTTTGAATACCATACATGAGTTACCGCACATGCTGATTCGATGTATCCCATTCGATATCTTCGAACTCGAGATTCCGTAGATTCAACTCCGCATTCCTTACAGAAACTTGAGTCTTCTTCATTTTCTTCACTCCATTGATACTTTCCACGGGTGCAAACTCCACTTTGAATAGGCCCAAATATTCTCTCACAAAATATTCCATCTTTTTCTGGTCTATCGCTGCCATAATAGAAAGTGCTGGGTTGAGTTACCCGTCCAACTATCTCTCCGGTAGGTAAGATTCTTTCAGTCCAGGCACGAATTTGTTCGGGAGAAGCTAATCCAATTCGAAGATATTGATGATTTTGGTAAATCATAAGATTAAAGTTCCGATTGATTTGCACTAAACTTCTTTATAATCTATTATTAAATCTTTTTCTATAATAACTGGATCCGAATCTGGGGCTAAACATCGTAGTTCTCGAACGAGCAATCGAAAAGATTCTGGAGTAATTACTTCAGGTTCATATATCGGTTCTCCAGCTACTATAGTACTAACTACTTTCTGACGGGTTTCAGCATGATCAGATTTAATAGTAAGCATTTCTTGTGGAATATGGGAAACACCGAAACCTTCTGGAGCCCAAACTTCCATCTCTCCTACCCGTTGCCCCCCCCGTTTGGATCTCCCCCTAAGTGGTTGTTGTGTAACACGTGAATAAGGTCCACTAGATCGTGCATGGATTTTATCATCAACTTGATGAATCAATTTTAGCATATAAGCTTTTCCTATCGTAACAGGTTGTTCAAAAATCTCTCCCGTTCTTCCATCAATCAATCGGCTTTTCCCGGGATTATCAAGTTCAAATAACCATGGATTAGCTGTTTGCCTACTAGCCTCATGAAGTTCAGAAAATACTAGCTTTCTCGAAGCTTCCCGTTCGTATCTTTCATCGAAAGGCATTACTCTATAATGTCTCCTCAAAAAGTCTCCTGCTATACCAAGCACACATTCAAAGATTTGTCCCACATTCATCCGTGAGGGCACCCCTAAGGGGCTTAATATCATATCAATTGGTGTTCCATTTTGCAAATAAGGCATATCTTGTCTAGGTAAAATCTTTGAAATGATACCCTTATTACCATGTCTTCCAGCAACTTTATCACCTACTCGTATTTTGCGTTCTTGCAGGACATATACATGAACAACCTTTGTATACCTAGAAGTATCCTCTGGATAAATCCATCTCACATCAATAACTTGACCTCTTCCACCTGGGGGTACTTTAAGACAAGTTTCTCTCGTAGTAGTTATATCAATACCAAATATGGCTTGTAATAAGTTACCTTCCGGAGCCTTCAGCGATTCCTCCGAATCTCGAGGTGTTAATTTACCTACTAAAACATCTCCCGTTTCTACCCAAGATCCCGGTAATACAAGGCCACTCTTATCTAAATGACGAAGAAAATAATCATCTAAATGGGGTATTTTTCTGGTAATTTCTTCAGCAGTTCCTTCAGGTGTTACATGAGCCCCAATTTCATATTTCCCAATATGAATAGACGTAAAAATATCTTCATGTATTAGACGTTCGCTGATAAGTACTGAGTCCTCAAAATTGTATCCTTCCCATGGCATATATGCTATTAATATATTTTTCCCTGGAGCTAGTTCTCCCCCTACCGTAGCTCCCCCGTCCGCTAAAATTTGCCCTCTTTCTAGATATTCACCTCGATTAACCCGAGGTTTTTGATGCATACGAGTATCGTTATTAGAACGTTGATATATAACTAATTTGGTATCTATTGTATTTCCATCGTCAACTAACAAAGTTATTTTTTCACCATCAATATAATCAATTTTTCCCCCCTGCGCAGCTACAACCACAGTCCCCGAATCTGGGGCTACTTGACCTTCCAATCCTGTTCCTACGATACATTTTTCGGGTTTTGAAAGTGGAACTGCTTGACGTTGCATATTAGAACCCATTGAAGCACGATTTGCATCATTGTTTTCAAGAGGAGGAATAGGAGGAGCTCCAACGGGAAAATGTTGTAGAGGCGAAATACTTCGAAGATGTATTTGATTCCATGCAATAGTCACAATTTCTTGTCGATATCGAGCTGCAGTAACTTGTTCCTCTTTATCCTCCTGAGATACCGATAAACAAGTTCCTGTAGTTATTCGATAGTATTCATCTTCCTCTGCTGATACATGAGTTGCAGTATCCCCCTCCTCGGATAATATCTCGGAGATCTTATAGAAGGGACTTCCGAAGAATCCCCAAGGATCAACGCTTGCATGAAGAGCCAATGATGAAATGGGTCCAGCATTCATTCCTTCGGATGTTTCGATGGGACAAACACGCCCATAATGACTAGGATGAATATCTCGTACTTGGAAACTAGCGGTTCGCCTTATTGATCCTCCAGGGCCCAAATAACTTAATCTCCGCCTATGAACTATTTGTGTTAATGGATTAGTTTGGTCTAGAGATTGAGATAAGGGGTGTGAACCAAAAAATTCTTTGAAAGTTGTTAATAATAAACTTGAAGTTACTGGACTTCCAAAAGTTGGTACACGTTTATGCTGGGTTGCCCTATTCATTCTTCCCCGCACTGAATCCTCCGAACGTTCTGATGCCAATCTTGATTGATCTTTTGATGAATCTGCTACGGAACAAATATGTTTATTCTTTAAGTGATCCATATCATCGAGGGTTCCTACTCCAATCCGAACTTTGATCGAATAATCTATAACAGCTAACATATCTTTTGGTAATGAAAAAATCTCATTTTTAGGTACATCAAGGTTAAGTTTCTTGTTCAAATTTATTCGACCAATCTTCCCTGGTTCAAATTTTGGTTGAGAGAATCTTTCTTGTGATTCTTCAGATATATCGGGGAATTTCAAATATTCATCTGTACCATATAATAGTTTGTAAAGTTCCGATATGGCATATTCTCTCGATTGAATATGTTTTGCCTTTGTTTTCCGAAAAGCGTCACTCGAGACATCGGGATAACAAACATTTTCTAAAATTTCTTTTGTATCCAAACCCATAGCTAATAATAAAAGTCGAATGGATATTCTCTGTTTCCTATTTATACGAACCCATATTCTGTTCTTCATATCAGGTTCTAATTTGAATCTTCCTCCACGATTTGAGATTATTGTGCCCGTATATATAGGGTTCCCATTTGGATCCCGTTCCAGATTAAGGTAAATACCAGGAATTCGTAAAATTTGATTGATTGCAACTCTAGCAGTTCCATTCACTACAAAAGTACCTTGGGAGCTCATTAAAGGAATATTCCCAATGTATACAGTTTGTCTTTTTATTCTCCCTCTTCCCTTTTGAGTCGATTGTGCTGGTACATATGATTTGGGTGAATACGTAATGGACCCACATACGGCATCTTTTTCTCCGATCAATGGTTCTATTAAGTAATATTGTTCACCAAATAATCGAAATTCAATCTCTTCATCTGTATCTTCGATACAGGGAAAATTATTCGGTTCTTCCATTAATCCCTGATCAACAAAACGATAAAATGCTTCCAATTGTATTTTCCCAAAATTAGGCAGTACAAAAATTTCTCCATTCTTTTCTAATACCATGTTGAATCTTCTCTTTCTTCTCTTTCCTCTTCTTTTCCCTATTTCCCTCTTTTCCCTTTTCTGTCAAGATGGAAATACAAAAAACTCCATATTGATAAAGAAATTTGTACCAATATAGTGGTAGTAGCAAATCGATAGATTTTCTTTTAATTTCGAACTAATTATGTTATGTAAGAGTCAGAAAAAAAAATACAGATTCTTAACTTAAATTAACTTAATAAGTAAAGGAAGGAATACCGTTCATTCCGTTTGAGAGGGGAGAGAAACAAACACTTGATTGAACCATTAATCATTCTTATAATACATTAACTTATATTTATTATATTTATTACAATCCCAGGTCGAAGATCAAAAAGGTTCAATTACAATACAGTGGAGGCGACATGGCCAAGTGGTAAGGCAGAGGACTGCAAATCCTTTATCCCCAGTTCGAATCTGGGTGTCGCCTGAAAATAAAATACAAAGAAGTAGTTTGGGTTGGCTATCATGTTACCTCTAAATATGGATTGTGTTGCTCCATATTATAGCCTGTCACATTATCCATATTCGAATTTTCATCATGAATAGACAACCCTATGTTAAGTATAAATCAATTCTGGAATAAAAGCAAGTTATTATATATTTATTGCTTCAACAATCTCGAATTCCTTTAATATTGCTTATAAAATCCAAAATATAGATTATCTTAAAATTCATTTTATTCAATACTTGGCGGTATTAACAGCTCTTCATATTATCAGTATAGAATAAATCATCATATAATATTATTTCTATATTTCTACATAGAAATAATATAGATTCTTTCTTCTATTCGAGAATCAAAAAGATAAGGAGAATCTTTACGGATATAGTTAATATTGCTTGGGCTGCTTTGATGGTAGTTTTCACATTTTCTCTCCCACCTGTGGTACGGGGAAGAAGCGGACCGTAATTCCCGATTATAAATAATAAATTTATTAAATCATTATTGAATATTTCTTTTTCATTTAATAATGATTTAATAAATAAATAAATTTATGGATATGGAAAAATATTTTTATAATTTGATCTGTTTTCTATTTTTTTCCTGCAAGAAATATATGAGGTATAATCAATTCCCTCCCATTTTCCATAATATAAAGACTTTTTTTTTCTTCCTATTCCGAATTCAAAGTTTTGATAGATCAATTTATTTTTCAACCAAGTTAATAGGTTGAGAAAAAAATATTTATATTTCTCATAATATAAATTGGTTATATTATTTTTAATACTACGTAAATATAGACTTTCCGTAATATAAGAAATAGCAGTTCCACTTAGAAGCATTTGGGATAATAGAAGAATGGGATCTAAACGCCAACCCTGGGAAATAAAAATTCCTCCACATAATAATCCGATGGAAGAGAAAAGGAAATCGTAATATTGGGATAGGTTGATTCCTCGCTCGCCCCCCCTGAAAACCATATATGATATTTTAATCTCTTTATGGCTTAAGTAAAAGATTATGAAAATAACATATCGTTTTTACCCCAAATTCAAGTGAGTTTTCATATAACTTCTTGGATTGTCTCTAACCTGTTCAATGAATTTATATTCCCAAATTTTTTATTATTCTCAAGAGATCAGGTTTATTTTATATGTACTTATCATATTCTCCTATAAGAGGGATTATCATTGGGCTCATGGTATACTCCGTTGGTTTCACCATTCCCTTCTCCGGAGGAAAGAGAACTAAGAATTGACATAAAATGATATTTTTCATTTTTCTATCTATCAATCGATCCAAATAAAATTTCAGTGAAATTTGTTTTCGAAGTAATTTATAATATTAAACTATGTTAGCCATAGATTATCTATTTCATTCTATAGAGAATAAATCTTTTCTTCTCCCCTTCTCAAGTTTCATATTAAATATTATTAGTTAATATGTTGAATTTCCTAAGCGAAATATCTTTAAGTACATTCAAAATCACACCTCTAGATACATCAGGTTCCCTTTCTCTAAGGGCGTACAAAAGTATGCCTACCGACACTAGTCCTACTCCCACCGTAGTACTAGGACCATACTCCATATGAATCATATAAGAAATAACACGTAAGTTAGAAAGGACTATATTCGTTGGGGGAATATGTTTCTATTAAAATCCCCCGATATAGTTTTTTTTTGAATTAAATAAGTATTCGCAATAATGTATGTAATTATCCAGAAAAAACTTGGACTTCTTCTATCATTCTCTCATAAGTGAATATTAAATTGAGAATGAATTTAATTGCTTTGACTGGCTGTTTTTACATAAGGGATAGGTGAGAAGGCAGTGGGAATAAGAATGAACAGTGCAGTGGCAATAAATGCGAGGATATTTACTTCCATAATCTCATTATTTATCTTATTATTTAATAATATTTTGAAGGGGCTCAAAAATCTCATCCGATAAAGATTAGAAATCTTCTCTTTTTCAGAGATTCATAATGAATATAATCGATTCAATTTCTTTGGGAGATACAATCAATCTCCTTGAATTCAATGAAACCCCATAAAAGTCTGATCCATTTATCTAATATTAGATGAATAGTATAACACAAGACAGCTTTCTGACCTACAAAATAAGATTCTTCATCTGAAAAAGCTCATTTTTTGTTTACTGTACTTTTACTCCCTATCTGCCACATTCATTGTCTACGTACCATCTATGTTATACGATATTACATGCAGTATACTATAAACATAGATGAATTTGGTGTGAAGAGATAAATGAAATACTTCATTCCCCAGTCAATCTATTATCAATAAATCTTGATATTGAGATAATACCGAACCGAATTTATTATTTCACGGTTCATTTGATAGAGTCTCATCTCGATAGTATGCCTTGAAGAGGACTCGAACCTCCATGCTTTATAGCACGAGATTTTGAATCTCGCGTGTCTACCATTTCACCATCAAGGCTCTCAATCAATATTATACTTGATCCAAATTCAAAAATATAGACTAATTTAAGTATTTTATATTTTATTATTATTTTATTAATCATCGAAATTTGGGTTAGAATTATTAATTGATAGAATTCTATTCAATTTTATCGATTTTCATTATCCATACATAAGATCTAACACAGTATAAGAATAATTGATTGTTGAAACTGAGTTCCCGACCAACAGGGGAGACATAACATAGACTCATACAACTAATTCACATTTACAATAATTAATTCGGATTGTAAAACGAACTTACAATGTTCCGTCTCATTGTAAGTTCGTTTTACAATCCGAATTATAAGATAAGTTCATTTATTTCTCGATCTCCATTTTCTATCAGGAAAAAGATTAATCTCCAAAGTTGATAAATAAATTTTCTAGGAAAAAGAGTATTCAGCTATTAATTAAATGACTTAAAGAAATATTATCCTGGGCAATAGTAATAATGGTATTCATTATTACTCCCAATATGGTAGAAGCTACTGCACATAACACCATACCGAGTTCAATAAAACTTTTTGATATTAAGGAAGATGTGGAGATTTTATAATTTGTTACATAAGGAGTTATTTCTTTGTCCCGTTCGGTTATTAACAACCCAATGGTTCTCGAATAATAATATATGGAAATAACACTCGTAAAAGGTCCTATCGAGACTAATAAATATAAACCTGCTTGCCACCCACACCAGAATGGATAAAGTTTTCCGAAAAAACCTGATGACGGGGGAAAACCTCCCAGAGGTAATGAACATGGAGTGAAAGAAAGAGCTAGCAAGGGATCTTTTATATATAATCCGGCATAATCTCGAATGTTATCTGTTCCCGTACGTGAACCAAATAATATGATGCAAGCAAAAGTTCCTAAACTCATAAAGATATAAAACAGTGTGTAAGTTAACATGCTTGCATATCCGTTTGAGTTTCCAGCAATTATTCCAATCATAAGATATCCAATTTGACTTATTGGAGAATATGCAAGCATGCGTTTCATGCTCGTTTGAGTGATCGCAATCAAATTGCCTAATATCATACTAAGAATAGCTAATATCTCTAAAAGGAAATGCCATTCATTCGATGAGAAGGAAAAAATAATATTGAAGATTCGAGTAGCTAAAGCTAGAGCGGCTACTTTCGAAGCAGCAGAAAGAAGAGCAACAACTGGGGTTGGGGAGTCAGAGTCGAAAAAAGGATCATTATTCACTCTTTCCTCTCATTCAGAACCGTGCATGAGACTCTCATTTCACACGGCTCCTAAGTAATAAAAAAGGAATTATGTTTTTTTTACTTATTACCCTCCTCGCGTATGTATAAGATGTAATAATTTATAGATTTGTACAAAGAATTACTAATCTTTAACTTTTCGAGGAATCCTTCATCGATGGTTTTCATACCGAGGTGCTGACCTGTTCAATCTCTCTTATCTTTTTCAAGAGTCTATCTAAAATAAAAAGGTAGATTCGATAGAAAAACCATCTGATTTTATTCGTTATCAATAGCCATGGATTGTTATTCTAGGGTGATCCATCGGTCGGCGGATGCTTCTCCGTTCTAATACACTCGTAGTCTTTGGAGGATTAAAACTAACTATGTAGCATCTACACAATGGAAATTATTGAATCTCTGCGCCACTATCCTGATTCTTTGTAGAAGCTACCCATAATAACTAAACTAACTTGCAAAAAATATTTATTCAGAAATATTAAATGCTTCTAACTTTGCTTTACCTTAATCGTTCATTATTCGAACGAAAGTTTTATGTTATAAGAACCTTGGTAAAAGTTGTGTTTTAATCCGAGTGAGGATAAAAGTTTCTTTATTCCGCATGTCTGTAGATCTCTTTCCATATTCAATATAGGGGAACAAATAAGTATCTATTTGTTAGAGAATGATTGAACGAATCGCACTCCCTCATATACGTCAGGGGTCCATTGATGAAAGGGAACCAGAGAGAGTTTGAATCCAATTCCTACCATTATACATATGAGCGCAACCAAAGTTCCTGGAGAGTTATACATTTGTGCATCTATAAGTCCATTTATTATTCTCTGAAGTTGAATTTCTCCCCCAGATAAACCATATAACCAAGAAAACCCATAAGCCAAGATAGAAGAACTTGTTCCACCCATAAGTAAGTATTTCATAGTTGCTTCATTAGATCTCGCATCTCTCTTGGTATATCCGGATAATGAATAGAAACATAAACTTGAGCATTCTGGAGCCACAAATATAGTTACTAAATCGTTAGCACCACACAAAAACATTCCTCCCAAAGTAGCTGTTAATATGAGCAACAAAAACTCCATTATGGCCATTTTTGTACATTGAATATACTCCACAGATAGGGGAATACATAATGCTGAACATAATAGAATCAGAGATTGAAACATCTCGTTAAAGGTGTCTGTTCGGAAATTACCCGAAAAGCTAATAATAGGTTCTTCTTTCCATTGGGGAAACAAGACTGTTATGCTTATCATCAAACTTGCAAAGGAGATGAAATATAACCAAGGTGTATCTTTTTCGGAAATTAAATCTATTATTAAAAGAATGATTAAACTAGAAATTAAGATACATTCCGGTGAAATAGCACTCCCGTATGAGAGACGCAAATCAAACTCTAATTTCATAAAATCTTTGAGATATAATTCAAATGAAATATCAATCGATTTCGTATATGATACGCCGAATAAAGTAAATTGTTTCGCTCAAAAACTAAGTTCATCGATATTTTTTGAATCGTTTTCAATTCTCATGAAAATAGGTCATATCATAATAGTTAAAAAATTTTTTTTTATTCAAATACAATGTTAATTTTACATTAACATTATGATATTTCTATTTTTTATGTAAGCCTTTCGGCTCACGTTCCTTCCAATTTGATATCATATATTCCTTAATTTAATTGTTATTAATCTCTTTATTTATATGAACGGAAATTTGCAAAAGCTCTATTGGCCTCTGCCATTCTATGAGTCTCTTCCTTTTTACGTACAGCATTGCCATTATCTCTGGCAGCATCCATTGATTCAGAACTTGGTTTAAAAGCCATACTTCGACCTGGACGTTTTCGAGATGCCCCCGATAACCAACGAATAGCAAGTACTTTTCCCCGTGTAGATCCTATTTCAGTGGGAACTTGATAAGTGGACCCACCCACACGTCTCGCCTTTACTGCTACATTGGGAGTTACTTTGCGTATTGCTTGACGCAAAACGGATAGTGGATTGTTTTTCGTCCTTCGCTCAATATTCACCATGGCATTATAAAGAATTCCATAAGCCAATGATTTTCTCCCGTGCTTAAGAATATGGTTAACTAACATGTTGACTAATCTATTATGATAAACCGGATCAGCTTTCGCATCTCTTTCTCTCGCATTACTTCGACGTGACATGAGTACGAGAAATAA